CAGATTTAAGCATTATTTCCTTTATATTTTGGTTTTCGTCCTTATCTCCACTAACAGCTTTAATTTTTGCTTTATTATTATCGCCAGTAACAGCCTCAGCCTTCACATTGTGCATTAACGTGGTAATAATCAGTATTCCTGCCATGGGTATTAATAGTATTAGTATTATTATCACGATACATTATTCATATAAAAAATTTACCTCATAATACTTTTATTACCTATATTATTAATTATTTACATATATATTAATAATTATACTAGAGTGTATTGAAGGTGTAACCATCAAAGTATACGCTAGAAAAGTAAAATTTGCGAAAAAAGTGTACGTAGTATTAACATCAAACTGTTAAATTTATATTTTTGTAGGGTTACTTAGTTATTAATACTTATTGGTTGCATGCAAACATGCAGTAAGACTATATAGGTTTTATCTTGTGTATCTGTTTTTTTTTTACTAGATTGATGTAAGGTATACGCGTATTTTTTGCTACGCGTATGTTAACTTTTGTGACACATCTAAAAAATACTTACTATACATTTATTTTTTTTTACCTGTTAACATACCAATTTTAATGTTATGATTGATTAAAAAAGAGTCCTATCCAACAAAACCTCTTTAGGTTTTGTTGATTTTTTTCATACTAATAAGCAAAATTCACGTAGTATCAAACTAAGTAAGCATAAGAAAAGATCAAAAGTAGAGACAGCTCAGTATAAGCAGTGGCTAGTATAATGCATGCGTTTAACGATATATAATCTATAGTAAATGCACATTACTAGGTATTAAATCAAAGCTAATAAGAATGCAAGGAAATAAGAAAATAAAAGCCAGCACAAGGGGTAAAAGTATTGTTCAACAAAATGACATCAATTGATCATAACGTATCCTAGGGAATGAAGCTCTAGCCCATATAAAAATAAATATCATTATACAGGATTTTAACCCTAATGTAAGCCCATACATCATCCCTTCTATTATAGGATCAGATAATAGGGTTTCATAATATGAGTTTATAATATTAACATATAAATAGGGATCAATTTCTTTAAATAAATATATGAGGGGTATTAAATTAACTATGTAGCCACCTAAAAAAAGTATAGTTGTCAGTATACAAATAAGAACAATACTAGCATACTCAGCTAGAAAGAAAAAAACAAAAATAACTGCTGCATGTTCTGTCATAAAACCGCTAACTAACTCTGATTCCTTGTCTAATATATATATAAGAGAAATAAACCTTTTAGTTTATTTATTAGTTATTCACTTTAAATCTAGACTGCTTTTTATAAACAAGGCTTGCGCCAGCTTGAATTTAAATATTTACCAACTGTAACTTTAGATATATTTAAATACTTGGCTAATTCAACATTATTCTTAAAGTTTTTAATTAGATTATTTTTTAAATCAAATATACCTACACCGTTTCTATGTTTACTTAATCTATCGCTTATCATTTTTTTTGCTTTTTCACTATGTTTGGTAAAAAACATAGGGTTCAACTCACCTGGTTTACTTATCAATTTTAAAGTTTCCTCCTTATGTGATTTACCGTACATAGGATGATTAGATTTATTCTCAAATCTTTTTAACATTTTTAATTTAGCTTCGTCTGTATGTTTATAGCCTTCAATACTTGTAGCTGTTCTCATAAAATTATACAAGCTATCAAAGGGATATTTTTTAATATAACTTGTTTCTAAGTCTGTTAAAGCTTTATTACTTGCCAGTTTACTATGATAAGTAAAATATTCGTAAACACAAAACTCAAACTTATTTAAGCCATATTTTAATATAGCATTTTGTAAAGCGATATTAGATTTTTTGTTTGCAAGATGTTCAATAAGTCTTAAGTATAAATCCTTACGTGGTAGCGCTACCTAGATATCGCTTATTATTTACAGTATATACAAAACAATATATACCTGCTTTATTTCTTAATATTTTATTATATGAAATAACCATTTCATTATTATTTAAATTATCAAAAGCTTTTATAGGCACAGGAGTAGATAAATTGTCCAATGATCGAGAGGAAGAAAAAGATCTAGAAATCAAACTAGAATAGCTTATTTTTTGTTCGATATAGGTACGGAATCCTATTTTATAAGTGTTAGTTGTACACAACCTAGATTTCTAATATATATATATTATTTTTACATTCACATATAAGGTTGGACTATATTTTATTAAATACAATATAAATTTGTATTTAATGATTGCGTGTAGTCTCTGAAGATTCTACTAGGATACCTTAGTATCTGTTTGTTTCCTGCTGATTGTCTTATAATATTAAGGTTTTCCAGCATATAGCAATCTTTTACGAGACCAAATCATATTGTTTTTAGTCAATAGCCTCGGCTAAATCGAAAGGAGCTCTGTTTGTTTCTGCTATGGACCCAATAAAAAATATGATAAATATAGGTAATAGTGGTACGATGTATCATACTGCTTTTTGAGATTCTATATTAACAGTTAAACTTAAACTACCTGATAACAATATTACAAGTAAAATAGCTGAACTTAAAATTAACTCATAACTAATTAATTGAGCTGTACTTCTTAATGATCCTAGGAATGCATATTTAGAATTAGCGGATCAACCTGCTAATAATATACCATACGTAGATAAAGAAGAAACAGCTAACATATAAAGTATACCCAGATTAAAATCCGAGATAGCCAACCCCGGTCCATAAGGTACAACAGAAAATCCTAACAAAGAAAATATTAATGTTATTATAGGTCCAAGAAAAAATAAAACTAAATTAGCTTGCGTAGGGGAAACGTATTCTTTCAGTAAAAGCTTTAAAGCGTCTGCAAATGCTTGTAAAAGACCATAGTATCCCACTATATTGGGGCCTAATCTTCTTTGCATGCTTGCCATAGTTTTTCTTTCAGCAACCGTAACAAATGCTACAGTTAGTAAAACGGGAACAGTTACTATTAAAACTTCTACAATAGAAATCATTAAGGGTAAATATAACATAATGTAAAATAAAGTGTATAATCTTTTATTGGTTGGTTTGCATAACTTCGTAAGTATGCTTTACTTTGTAATGCTGTCTATATGGTAAAACTAAGTACCTGCATAGCTTCTAACCTGCTAAGTGAAATTAAGGTATATAGTGTGGTGCTCACAAAGTTATGTGATCACATTATTATGTAGTGCAGCTTTAAAGGTTAACAGCAGTTTTAGTACGTAATCAGTACAATGTATCAGCTAGAAATTATAAATAATAACCCATTGTACTTTTTATTATTGCTTACATAATATAAGCTTACTTTCACAGACAGTATGCAGAAAAAAGTATATGCCTTATTAAAAAATTAGGTTAATAGTAAAACGAATTTTCGTGTTAGTTTTAATAAATATCCGGCTATGTATTTTTAGCCGGCTTAGGTATTATGCTTACTTTATATAAGCAAACTATCAAACATCAACCACATTTATGGCGTGTGTATACATTTGATAGAAATCTACAACATAGAAAATGTACAAATTATTAATTATTATTATATAAACGTAAAAGGGACTAGATTCTTATCTAATATTCCAACTCATAATCAAAATTTAATAATATTTTGGTCTACCTGGGAGACTCAGGGGGGGAGTAATATAGACAAAAGACATCGAATTAATATAGAAGGTAGCGTTCGCATTACGCTTCGAATATTTATATAGCTTTTCGCTTGTACAATATATCTGTTACTCGCTTTTATTATAGATCTGCTAGCCGTTTGATGGATGGATTTGCTGCTACGCGCTACGCACCCATTTGATCCATGTATCAGCTAACCGTTTGTATTTGCAGATCGTTATTGACCTACATTTATAGACTAATGTTCGACTGTATATCCGGATTACACTGAAAATATCTAATCACTTACTAATAGATACGTTAAGTTATCTGAAAATAAACCACTATTCAAGGTGCTGTCTATTATCATAATACCTATTAAGTTTGTTGTTGTCATTACTGTTTGCGTTACTTGCATTAGATCCACCAATTTAAACCCAATCGCTTTTTACTTTGCGTATACTACTGTTTGTCTGTCTGTATGTATGCATAAGTTGTAAGCAAGATATTAATGTATTAAATTGGTCGTACCTAATAAGACCTGTGGGATTTGAACCCACATATTGATGATTAAGGGTCATAAATTCTACCTTTTAAACTAAAGTCTCTATTATTATTTATCATAACAATGTTATTTATACATCCTTATATATAGAAGTAAATAAACTTTTATATGATTTAATATCCTTATTGTGAAAGCTTAAATAAATATTGCTTGATTATTATATCTATTTAATTAAATACACATAATTATAAAAATCGTATAAGTATTTATATAAACGCGTATATCATAATAAGGTAAAGCATAAAGCGTCCACCGTAACACAGGGCAATTGTAATAACAATTTATTAAAAATTGGAGAACTAATATATATCCATTAGTTCTATATTTTGCAATGTAATGCATGCAAGTACTAAAAAACAAAAAATGCTAACTAGAGTAGTTTAATTATTAGTCACACTAGGCTAAAATTTATTATTAACATTAAAATAAAAAACAAGGAAAATAAAAAATAAAAAAAAATTAAATGTATATATCATGTATTTTCTTTAAAACCATAAGTTATAAACTTACATGTAACATATAAATATGGTCATATGTAACATACTAGTTCATTACTATCTAGTAGGTAAAACAAGGAAAATAGTTATAACGACCTAAAATAAAAAAATCCAAAAATATAATCAATGACAAAAGTGTTTAGGCTATTGAACAATGTTCTAACTATATTATGAGCTGTCACTATAAATACATAGAAATGAGTAAAAAAACGCTTATCATCATAAGATGGCTATAATACTTTATGATCGTTTCAAAAATATTTTACTATTAATTAATAGATAATAGAGTATAAATAAATAAAGCTGATAAATAAAATATAAAAACTAATTATAAAATGTTTTAACAAAAAAATTTTTATTTTACTTTAATTAATACATGTAAAAGATACGCATAAAAAATAGTAAAATTTTAAAGTTTTACTTGTCTAGCTCACTGTATCCAGCCTTATATGGCTTAATGCTTCTACATTTACATGTTAAAGATATATAGCTAGGTATTAACATTAAGGTATACTTAGCTCTAGACTAGTAATAAGCATATGAAGAGATATATATACAAGGTATTACGCCCCATGCCCGCGTAATACAGTGACAACAGCCATATATTTTGCCTCCTTGTCTTGAGAATCTTATACGGCAACAACCCGATATGTAAGGCTAAGGTACAAAAAGCTAGTGAATTAAATAGAAATAAGATATACACCTGGCATTATAATCACGTTTTACTAGTATGCGCCATGCATGCTTAATCAACATCATCATCTTGGTTTGGCCGAGGTAAAGTAGGGTTATTTACCTCAATACTTTCAGGTGTACCTTCAGGTCGATAAAAAGCCTTTTCTCCAAGCTTAAAATGTTTCGACCACATTTTACGTTATTTACTATTCAGTTCCCCCCTCAGCTCATTCAATTTATTAGATATAAGTTGCTCAGCCGTATCCAGGTTAGCTTTAGAAGTATATGTCTCGCTTTTAAAACTTTGGTTAAGATTACGTTTTTTTACCAATTCCAATGTATCACTTTCTACTTTCAATCGGGCCATGACGTTAGAGTAATCTAGAACAATAGCTAATCTTTGGGATAATTTCATCTCTTTGGGAAATTCTACGTACTTTATAATATTCTTTGCTAATATTTCTGCATATGCAGAAGATTTATCATCTTCGCTAAGACTGTGTATATTAGACAGACCTGACCCCTGTAATAGATTTAATATGTTGCTAGGACTACGGTCCTTTATAAATTTTCCCCAATATGGTCTAGGGTTAGTCCCTGTCTCAGGATCTAGCAAGTTAATCCTTTCAAATTCGAGTCTAAGTCTTTCTTCTACACCTCTCTCAGCTCTTACCATTGCATGGTCAGAACTTGTGGTAGGTCCTTCTCTTTTAATCCTTTCCACCGTGGATCTAAAATTTTGTTCTATATCTAACTTAGCTTTTTCAATATCAGAGTCAGACATAGATGAGGATTTAGCTTGTTTTCCATGTCGAGTTGAGCGGCCTTAATTGCTTGTTCCAAAAGATCTTTATTAGTAGCTTCTATGGCGACATTTATGCTTTCTTCAGGAATACCAGCTGAAGAACTCCCTATACCCGCGCTACTAGAACTCCCTATACCCGCGCTACTAGAGCTGCCAATATTACCACTAGCCGATGAGGCCATGGCAATACTGCCAAATTCTAGAGGAGAAAAGACCAAAATGAATAATGTATACAAATCAGCAAGTTCTGCAAAAGATAAGCGTACGCTACCCAAATTGTTGCTAATAAATAATACTAATAAAGGTAATACCAAACCCATAGCTATTATAAGTCCTATCCGAAAAGACGAGACATTTTTTTTCATAACGCCGGCTGCGAAAAAAGCTAAACCTAGTGTTATGCATGTATTAATAATAAAATAATATGCCAGCATATCTAAATCAACAAATATAGCTTTAGATGGCCATCTTAATCCTAATGTAAAGAAAGCAGCTAATAATTATATTGTAATTCTAGTAATTAGTAGAAAATTCATTTGACTTTGTACAGGCAGACTTACGAAAGCATGAGGTTTAGGTGGGCTACTTAATGCTCACTCTAAGGAATCAAATGATCTAATGATAAGAGCTTGTAATAAATCAAAAAAATAGCCGGATCTAAGTCAAATATAACCTACTATAGGTTTACCTTCTGTCAATTGTATATATAATGCGTGTAAGAACAATAAAGTTGCTGTCACACTTATTATAGAACCAATACTAGATATCAAGTTTCAACCTGCAAAAGCATCAGCATAATCACTTATTCTTCTAGGCATACCCTGCAGACCTAGAAAGTGTTGAGGGAAAAATGTAACATTAACCCCTATGAATAAGATTCAGAAATGTACTTTTCCCCAAGATCTGTTATAGTCAACACCTAGAATTTTGGGTATTCAAAAATATCAGGCACTATATAGTGCAAAAACAGCACCCATACTTAAAACGTAATGAAAATGGGCCACAACATAGTAAGTCAACATTGAGCATTGGTTTAGTAAACTTATTATAACTTGCAATACATCTATATAATATAAATACATTAATAATAACATATGTCTTATTTTTATTCTTATTGTGTGTAAATTTAAAGTGTAAATCTTAGAAATCTTTTACTATATATACTGATAAACATAAGCATAATAATATAAACTTTTAATTACTATAAGAGTACTATAATCGCTAATAAGTAATTATTGTTGTATATATATATATTAAGTGCTCTTGTCCTAACGTAAGCACAGACAAAAAAAACATAATAATATATATAAGTAAAGGTATATATTTATTGATTAAATTATACCAGGGAAGATTTATACGGAGAGCTACATAATTACTACATAAAAGTATTAAAGATAAGAATAAGCCCGTTATTATAAATAGTATATCATAGTAAGACAATATATATTATCACGTCTACTAAATCCCAATTCATACATAGTGTATTGGACTATAACTTATCTAATTGTTAAACTTAATTAACTTTCGACTGTCACGTTTAGTCTCTACGGATCCTACTTTTTAAGGAATTAATTTACAGATACTTTGTATACTGTAAATTAATTTAAAACTTAAATTTGGTTTCCACGATATTATCTTATATTCTATATTTACGTTTATTGCATTAAAAACATATAAGACTTCATCGTTAGCAAAAATTAATATTTAAATTAATAGTTACCGAGAAGTGTATGTATCTTCTCACGGTGACAAGACAACACGACACTTACTATAGGTGCTTTTGATTAAATTTTTTTAATGATTCTAACTTCTCACCTAATAAAGGATGATTAGTACAATGATTTATTATATTTAACAATACTTGTTTTTTGTATATTTCGATAGAGTAAAACTTACCATAAGGATTTCTAATTTTATTAGACACCCCAAAAAACTGTTTAATAGCATTTATTAAATAGAAGTCATGATTCTGTCCTATTGAAAATGAATGGTTGTTATTACTTCTTAGAGAGAAACAACCTTCGGCTTCTATAAAACCAGATAATCATCCTTTAAAGTAACAGGGAACGCTAAAATTAACATTTGATTTTATAATGTTTAGCTGTTCATTGTATTTTGAATTTCTATTTAACAGATAAGTTTCTATGGAGGTTTCAATTAGGCATGTTTTTAAAAACGCAAGTTGGCAAATTTTTTTTGAAGTTAAAGGAGGGTAAATGTTATATATTTTTATGATTTCTATAACTTCTTCCTTTCTATTGGATACTCAAATAACGTCTGCATCTTTACCAGTTATTCTTACTGTTCCTCCTATAACCTTAGCTATTCTAATTAACATATTATAGTTAGATTTAAGGTTAGATAACTTTATTATTAATCTGTATTGCAAAGATTTATTACGTCAATGGTTTACCTGAATACTACCATCTCCATCCATCAAACCAACTCAAAATTGTTTTATATAGCTCTTATAACTACTATTATCAAATAAATCAATTGCATTGTTATTATTATTAACATTGTTATTATCATTAACATTAAGACTAGACAGTGTTGATACTGTTGTAGCCATACTTAATAAACTTGGTACATAAATACCAAGCGGATCAATCAAGACCGTATCGTGGAATGCAATATCCAATGAAGCATTAGCCAAAACAACCCCACTTACGAATAATTTATAAATTAACAAACAATTAAAGTTAAATTCACATTAACTTTAAATAAGAAATTAGTATTGCTATACGAAGTATGGCATTAAAATATTACTAATATAAAGAAAACTAAAGTATATATAATACCTTTTTTTTAATACAAAATTTTTAATCTAATGCTGTGTTATATAGCAAGCAACTACTAAATATGCTTTATTTTTTAACTAGAATATTATTACTATTATCTATACGTTCATAGCTAAAATAATAATTATTATATACTTCCTTAGCCAAAGCTTTTTTTTTTATAGCTTCATGGCTAAAATTTAAGGATCTAGCTGCTGCCATTACTCCATCATATTTATTTATAAAGTTCATATCTATATCATATACAAATATAGCTTTTTTTATATGACTGTTATTATTAAAGGCCTCAATAAGTTTTTTACATTCTTCTGAATATATGTCCTTTATTACAGGTGTATCCTCAATATTATGTGGAATATTACTCATGTACCATTCACCCCTAAATAATTTGTTATCTTTTATTACTTCTACTAAAGTAGAATGATTACATTTAATTAACTTTGACAAGGATAACACTGATGGAAATATTACTAGTAAATGTTTATAAGAATCATATACATATACTGAATACGCGGATCTCGCCTCCATTATTCTCCTTTTACTTTCAATAGAATGACTTTTGTTATAAAAAGGATTATTCTCTCCTGTTAAACGCCTAGCTATTAAACTTTTAGTTTCAAAAGAATGTACCCTGTTTTTGGCTAATTCAGATAATAATTTTTTAGTTTCTTCTGTATGCACATAACCCAAAGAAAAATAACCTTGTTTTAATACATTGTAATAGGGCATTACACTTGTTATATAATAGGTTTCTCTAATAGATATGTCATTTATATCTACATATTCTAAAATTCAAAGAGAGAAATTGTGTGTATCATATTTTAGCAAAGCTTTTGTGATAGGTATATTAATATTTTGTTTACTCTTTAAAAATGCAGGATTTAGATAATTTTTCATTCTATTAGCTAAATGTATAGAACTACCAATATAGGTATGTTTATTTACATTATTGACTAAGCAGTATATACCTAATTTATCTTTTTCTTGTTTTAATATTAAACTTCTACTTTATTTAAAATTATTATAAACATTTATAGGCTTTAAATTATCAATATTGTCTTCTTTATTATTTAGATATTTACTACTAAATTTCCTACAATTGTTTTTGTGCTCCACACTACGCAAAGTGTGCTGTGTAGCAAGAAGCATTAATTTATATTTTATTTCATGGACTCTATCTTCATTAATAGCAAGTAAACTGCTATGTAACGGATTACGTATAGTCTCTGAGGATCCTACTGAGAACTTAATCTGTTGGTTTCCTGCTGATTGTTCAAAATCACATATTATCACTGCGATCATTAAGATAACGAGTAATGTAATTGTTAGAAGTTCCCAGCAAATAGTAATCTTTAAAGGGAGAGCTAAGTGGTTTATTAACCCTCCAACTGTGAACATAAATACGAATCCTAAGGCAAATAACATGAAAGGTGTTAACTGAAAAGATCCTCCGTAACATGTAGCCAACCAACTGAATATTTTAATTCCAGTTGGCACTGCTATAATTAAAGTAGCAGCTGTGAAATACGCTCTTGTCATTGAATTTTGGACAGTATCTTAGTCAGTCTTTTTACAGTTAGACTTCTTGCGTACTTGTCTCTGAGGATCCTTTAGTTGCAATACTTTTTATCTTAGTTATACCTTTTACTTCCAAGTGTTGACCATTAGTTATCATAATGTACACTTTTCTGAATTTCAGATAGTTTACATATTTACCTGCAAACACTTTATATATATCAAAATAATTAATTAGAACCTGTGCAGTTTTAAACCCTGTACTTTTGTAGCACCATATCCCGGTGTTATATTGAGAAATATTACCCATTTTAACTGTATCATATAGAAGTTTTAAAGGTACAACGTCATTTTGTTTTAAAGAAAACTCTAATCTTACACTAAATCCCGTTTTATGTGTTTTACTTTTTATAACGCTTATATGAAAGCAACCATCCGCCTGGGTAAATCCCGCCAGCCAATGGTTATCTAATGACAAACAGTTTAAGGGTGGTAATATGGTATAATTAAAATCTACATCATAATTGTGTTTAAGTAATTGTTCATGTTTAGGTCTACTTACAAATTTACCATTAATTAAAGATAAGATGTATGATAAACCTTTTGCATTTTTACAAATATATCTAACTGCTTTTTTGTTTTTAATTTTGTAAACATTACCATAACCTATTCGTTTTTTGACATAGTAAGCTAGTGCTACATCATTATCAGCAAAAATGATGTATAACTGCTTTTTATCAAATCAACCGTCCCCTTCTATTAAGCCAGTTAAAAAATAACCAAACTCAGTATCAGTAAGGTAAGGTTTATGTTTAGATACATGTTCAGAAATAGAAGAAAGTTTAGTATAACTATTATAAGTATTTTTAGTGTCAGCCGTAGCACTTGCACTAAAACCAAAGTTTCCTGCTGATTGTCCTGGCAGTTTATTATACTCTAAGCAGATTTTACCTAACGTAAATAATACGAGTGGACCACTTAAACAGGAGTTTCCAGCATACAGCAAGATTTTTACCGTGAACACAATTTTATCCACGTCTAGACCAACGCTATACATGTGGTGCGATCAGACTACAAAACCTAATACACCTATGGACATCATGGCGTATACCATACCAAGATAACCAAATACGCTCTTGTTTGAGCTGGCTGATATTGTAGTACTAATTGCACCAAAACCTGGTATTATTAATATGTAGCTAATATTTTAATTAATAGAACAGCATCAACTTTAAATCAAAGTCTGTTCCCATTAATTTTCAAAAACTTTTATATTATTGTTAGGACTTTATCTTAAATTGTAGTATTTTATTCATGGTAGTTAATTAAGGACTTTATTTTTAGAATTTTTATTAAGCCTTTATCTGTTAAATGTTCTCTATCTTGTATTAATGTATAAACTTTTCTTCATCTTAAATAACTTATATGTTTTCTAGACTGTAAATTAAATTGATTAAAATATTCTATAACGTTTTTAGCAGAACCAAAACTAGTAGAACCATAATAGTAAGTATCTCGGGATTTTCTATATCCAATATTACCACCCAGATAATTTTTTATTTTCGTTAAGAGTATATTATTTTTTTGATCGATTTGATAATTTAATCTTATTTCTGGCTTGTTTCTCGTAGTACTATTAATAATTTTAACTTGAAAACTAGCATCTGCATCAGAAAAACCTGCTAGTCAATGATTGTTAAAATCGTTGGTTAAGTTCATAGTAAAATTAATATTTATATCCTTATATCTAAGATGATTTAAAATATCATCAATTACTTGATTAAATCTATTTTCTGACCTTAATTTACCATTTATTAAGTTAAGTACATTTAGTATTCCTTCCTTTTTGGACACTATTAAAAGATATGCGTTTTTATCTTTCACTTTTCTAACATTACAATTACCTAATTTTTCTTTTAGATAATAAGCAAGAAATGCATCTGGAGAACTAAATACTATAACTAATTGTTGAGCTTTACTAAATTGACCATGACCATCAATTAAACCTGCTAAATAATGACCTAATTGTCCATTATTAAGAGGCTTCAAGTGTTTAGGTACATGTCTTGATGTACGTTTTACATGTTCTGAATTTACTACAATTTCATTGCGTAGAGTCTCTGAGGTTCCATTCATTGTGTTTGTTCCGTATAATGAAATGTTACCTGCTGATTTACTTTTTTGTTTTAGCTTTTTTACTGTGTCGTGTTGCTGCGCATGGTGCGCACCGATGGAGTATCTAAAACTTTGTAACAAAGTGGTCCCAGCATACAGCAATGTTAAGAGGCCTACATATTTAACCTCTGGGTGACCAAAAAATCAGAAAAGATGTTGATATAATATAGGGTCGCCACCACCAGCTACTTCAAAAAAAGATGTGTTGAAGTTTCTGTCTGTTAAGATCATAGTAATTCCACCGGCTAGCACAGGTAAAGATAACAAAAGTAATACAGCTGTTATGGCAACAGCTCAGCCGAATAGTGCTAACTTATGTAATCTAATACCTGGGCATCTCATGTTAAGAATAGTTGATATGAAATTCATGGCTCCTAATAGACTGCTTACTCCAGATAAATGTAAAGCAAATATAGCAAGATCTACACTAGGTCCACTATGGCTTTGTATACCTGATAGCGGTGGATAGAGAGTTCAGCCTGTACCTGCTCCGTTCTCTATACCATTAGCAAATAAAAATAATGTTATACTTGGTATTAATAGCCAATAACTAATATTGTTTAATCTGGGGAATCCCATATCAACCCCCCCTATTAACAATGGCACTAAAAAATTTCCAAACCCTCCTATCATAGCTGGCATGCTATTTTCTATTAATTTTCACTAACAGTTGGACTATATCTTTACCTTTAAGTATGTCTTATTAAGGTATTTCACGTGTAGTCTCTGAGGAACCTACTCTACACAGCGTTTAATTGCTATTTTATAGCCCTTATGTATTTGGTTTCCTACTGATTGCCTAATCTCTTAAAATGTCACTGTACCATACCAATGCTTTTCAACAAAAGAAAGCTTGTATTACTAGTTTTAATAGCTCTAAAGGTGTCCCAGAATATAGTGAAAAGAAAGCAAATAATTTCTTATTTACCCGGCCATGCCTTTTATATGTCAAATTTCGTGTTATTTATGTCAAATTTCGTGTTATTGGTAACTAAACCTTCATATACCCCTATAATAACCAGATTTATTTCCTTTTAAATAATCTCTAATCACTACACGATCACCTTTAAGATGTTTAGCTAAACTGTTTAGAGAATCAAATTCTAAATTTTTACTTGCGTCGTTTTTAAATTCAGCGAGTATAGCTTTTGCCGCAGGATGTTTAGTTTTATGCAAATCCCGTTTGGTTTTTACTAAGTTTTTCATTACATCCAAAGTCAATAATTTAACATACATGCTTTCAAGGGCATCTAAAGACAAAAAAAAGTGGTCTAAATACAAAGTACCTAAATCTAAACAATCATTTAAGGTTTTATGATGTATATTTACCATATTATACATGTGTTGCTTTGACTCAAATATATATAGTAAACATAAAGTTTTCGCTTCATAAACATAGATGGGTGTTCCTCTCAGATTACGCAACTTCTCTCGTATTTCCTGGCCCATTGGTTCATGGTAGCCAGAACTACTAGCTACTAAATCTACGTTTAAATTTGGTTTTAAAGTATCAATTAGGTATTGTTCCAATGCTATTATCTGTGATAAATCGCTTTTAATCTCCATAATATAAACAGTTAAATTTATGTTATCGAAACCATGTTTATTAAGATATCTTAAAACCCTACGTGCTTTAGTATTAAGGATCGAAGGCATGAAGTAGAAACTAATACGATTGTATAAATTTATAGAATGACCAACATACACATTTTTATTGTCTAAGGTACCTCAAACATAAACACCTTTTTGTTTTTTAGTTATCTTGAGTATTATATCTCTGTTATTATAAGGATCTTTTATGAATACTTTTACGTATTCATGCTTAAAATTTTTATTAGTTTCATAATTATTATCATCGTTACGCACACTAATATCAAAGTCGTTGTTTATAACAGTTTTGTTAGTTGACAGAGGTTTTGGCTCTATATTTGACATATAAATTTTTGATTTGACCATAAAAAATATCATAATAATAGCATGAGCAGTTATTATACTATTGTACAACTGATTATCTGCTATAAATTGAATTCCAGGTGCAGATAGTTCTAATCTGATTAACACAGAAAAGCCTGTAGCTATTAAACCTGAGAGTAATGCAAAAATAAGATATAAAACACCAATATCTTTTGCATTTGATGATCAAAATCATCTTTCTAACCATAAGGATACAAGACTAAATTTAATGTTTAGCTTTTTGTTTTTATTTACCTTACTCATTTCGTAATAATATTTTAAATCTTTTTTTCCAGTATTGTTATTCAATAACTGCATTTCTTGTTCTGAATTAATGGTATAACCCATAGGACTAGACGATTAATTTTAAAAGGAGTACATAAACTAAGCATTAAATCTAATGCTTATATGAAATATTACTATTTCAACATTTTTTATTTAGTTTTTTTGATGATTAACTTGTAATACTTATAGCATGCTTACAAATTTAAGCCATGATAAAAAAACTAAATAAAAAGTTTGTAACCTAATTGTTATAAATGTGTTTGTAGGTTTAATTAAACCATTCTATTGTAAATTAATTTTACCTTAGCTTACCTTACTTATACTAATGGCAATAACAACAATTGACCATTTTCATAGACATTTATTTTTGATAGTTCGTAATGTTGCTGCGCAGCAAGTAGATCTAGATATTTTTAGTACATATTACTTTTTAGGTATTCTCTGCTTCTGGAATGCTCAATATATTGCTAATGACTAATACTACACAAGCATTTCCACGGAGCACGAGTTACGATTTACGAATTACGGATTGCGGAGTACGTAGTACGTAGTACGTAGTACATAGTACGTAGTACGTAGTGGCGCTACTTTGTAAGCATATAAAAACATAGGCTAGTTTGTAATACTGTATATATTGCTTGGTATTTAGAATAGAGGTTAGTAAACCTAATTATACATAAGGGATAGGCGATTTGAACACCTAACCTTTCGTGTGTAAAACGATTGCTCTACCATTGAGCTAATCCCTTTTTTATATTTATTACTATTTGTTTTATTGAAAGTCATCAAAAAGATCTGACAATGTATGCACTTTAAATTTTTATAAGGTTTTCTATATATTTATTATAAATGTAGACTAGGCAATGATGTAGATATGGATCTTTTAGTAGGCTTCGTGGCTATATTATTAATTTATTCAGAAAAATTAATGGCTCCATAGGAAGCCTGTCCAATTTTTAACACTACTTTTTTGTGCTTACGAAGTTATGGCTCGGAGCATGGTATTGCTGTGCTAGATACCATTCTTATACCACCCCCTCTATCTAATTTATATAAATTTTGTCAGGATATTTTATTTATACATACCTTTTAATTACTAGTGAACGCTTTTCACTTGCTCCTATATGATCTAGTGCTTTTATACCATTCTCTATATTTTATCTTATCATTTTAAAGGTATATCTATCAATAATATCTGATATATTAAACTTATATGAATCAACAGTTATTGTAAGTAAAACAAACATTATTAACAATAATAAACCAATGTCTTTAATAGATATATAAGGTATTAATATATATATAATTAAACCAACTAATATATATAAAGCATAAGAAGTTATAATACCAGTATTTAAACTGCTTAGCCCTTTGCTTAATCTGACTAGTCCTTTTTCCAAGCCATAAGGTCCCAATAATTCTACTGAACCCTTATCTAAAACTTTAGTAGTTTGTCCTCCCAAATTAAGTATAAAACGAGTAATATATTTGTTATAAAAAAGCTCGATCATGAAGCGCTGATTAAAAAGACTAAAAATGTTGTAACCCAATCTAGTAAATTTAAACTTAATAAGTAAGCTAAAAAGGTATTCAGATAATATTAAAGATATTGCACTTAATATAACCGTCAATAATAAGGGCAATAATTTGAAAAAATTAGGCACAGCAAATTCAGTTTCTAACATAATTTCATGTAAAGGATGTATAAATAAACTGTTGTCTGCATAGAAATTAGAAGCTAATCCTATAAATATATCCTTAGTTATATAACCAAAAAATATAGAAAAAACTGCCAATATTATTAAGGGTAAGCTCATAAATATATCACCTTCATGTGCTTTTTTATAATTAGCTAAAGGCCCATTAGGGTTAGTTATAAATGTTAGATACAAAACTTTAACTGAATATAAGGTAGTAAACATAGCACCTATAGTTGCTATAAAATACACAGCAATACTAGACAATTGATATTGTCCATATGCAGACTCAAGTATAAAGTCTTTAGAATAAAAACCTGTCATAAAAGGAAAAGCCACTAAACTAAGAGAAGCTATTAGCATAACTGAATAAGTTAAAGGTAAAAATCTTATTAAACCACCATATTTTCTAAAGTCTTGATTATCAGCTACAGCATGTATTACAGCACCTGCTCCTAAAAACAAAAGTCCTTTATAAAAGGCATGATTAACTAAGTGAAAGAGGGCAACATTATACGAGGACAAGCCTACAGCTATAACCATCATGCCTAATTGACTCATAGTAGAGTAAGCTATAACTTTTTTTATGTCTTGTTGGAATAAACCAATTAGAGAACTAAATACAGTAGTAACACTACCTAATCATAAACACAGTATTAAGACTGTTGAACTATACTCTATTAGAGGAGATGCTCGCATTAGTAAATACACACCAGCTGTAACCATCGTAGCTGCGTGAATTAAAGCAGAAACAGGTGTAGGACCCTCCATGGCAAGAGGTAATCAAACATGAAGCCCAATTTGTGAACTTTTAGCCATAGCCCCTATCAATAAACAAATACCTATAATAGTAACAATATTTTCATTTATATTAGCGGCTAATGAAAATACGGCAGAGTAATCCAAGTTACCAAATGTTAATATAATAGTAAACATACCTAAGGTTAATAAACAATCGCCGACCCTGTTAGTTAGAAAAGCAGACATGGAACTTTGGTTAGCTGCTATTCTAGTAAATCAAAAACTTACTAAAAGATAGGAACAAACTCCAACACCTTCTCATCCTACAAACATAAGTAAGAAATTATTTGCTGTAACAAGTATAATCATCATGAAAGTAAATAAACTTAAATAACTAAAAAATCTTTGGTTATGCATTTAAGCCAAATTTGTCTTACTATTGATTTATTGCATTAGATACTAACAGTGGTTTTTATCTATAAAACTTCTACCTGTGTTCATACCAGATTTTATATTTCTAATTGAATCTATACCTTGAACCGTAAAATGTAAACGATTAGTCATTAAATTATGTATTTTACATCAATTAAGATAATCATAGAGTTTTATACCTAAAATAGGGTATTTATTAAAAAATGGAACTATTATAAAAGTGATGTCGGCAAAGTCTACTATTGTTAAACTCACAGCGGATTTACCGCCATATTTCTATATCTTTCCCTGCTTACACCCAAAATATTCAACTATCTTTTCCATTAATTTAAAATCCCTATCATGTTGAGAAATTCTAAATATCAATTGTACTCGATAACCTAATTTACTATTGGTTGATGGTATACGAACGTCAAAGTTTCCTTGAGCGCTAACAAAACCTGAAATTCAATTAGGGTCTATGATTATGTTATTATTATCGGTAAGAGGTTTTTCAACAGAAATATGTCCATCAAACTCTTATTTTAACATGTCAGATAAACCTAAATACATGGATGCTTTTATATTAACTATTTCATTTAAACCTTTAACAGTAAGATGAGCTTTATTATCGACAAGTTTTACCGCTTGTTTAAACAACATAAAATCTACAATTTTTTTAGTTAATAACGGATATTCTTCTAAATGAATAATAAGTTTACTTCAACCTTTATTTGAATCTATTGAATAATTAACCATTTCACGATTTCGAGCTAAATGTATAGAACCTATATTTACGGCACCTAATTATTGTTGTAGTTTATATAAAAAGTTAAGATCTTTTGTGTGTAGACCTATTTGAAATTTCAATTGAACACGTCAACCTAATTTACGTGTTTTATTTTTATCTACTATTATACTAAACGAACCCTAACCGTCTATTAAACCAGATCAGACGCCAGGATTTACAAGAGTAGAATCATAAACAGAATTACAGGTATAAAATTTTTTTTAATCGAATAGCTTAGACAGGGTTTTGACATGGGAATTTCAACCTTGTCTATTGTTGAAACTGAGTATTACACCTCTATTCCTTTCGGAACCCCTTAGAGTACACCTTAAATTAACCAAGCTGGGCTCAATTAATTAACTGCCGTCTACTCGTTGCTCTTTTACAACTATACTGTTTAGTATAGTTGACTTAGATCCGCGATTGTCCATTTCGTTTTCACTCATCTTAAGACTTATTACCGTACCTGAGTAATTACTTCAGCCACTCATACATTTTCATTTAGAGCTTGGTACCTTAAGCTTTAGGAGTTCCCCGGAGTTTGACAATTTACCCCCATAGACACGTTTTCCCCTAACGTGACCCAAGGGTCATGACTCATATAACCTATGGAATATATATGAACTAAAGAAGAAACAATTAATACAGGTATTAGCATAGAAACTGTTAAAGAGTCAAAGCTAAAACCTCATAATACATCAAGTGATTCTGAATCAACTCATTTAAATAATATGATAGAAACAGGTATATTATTTAAACCTACCTCAAAAAAACTTACTAAGACTAGCAATGTTGTTACTATTACACACATACATGTAATTAAATGTGCTCCGCTAACCCCAACTTTTCTACCAAAAAAACCGGAAACTATTGAACCTAATAAAGGTAAGATAATTATGACTAAATACATTATTTATGTTCTATTGCTATGCTTCCTCTTAATCTGTAAAAAGCTACTAATATACCCAGGCCTATTGCCGATTCTGCTCCGGCTATTGCTATTACATATATAGCATATGTTTGTCCTAATATATCATCAAAGCTAAGTGAGCTTACCAGAATTAAAAATGTAATAGCTAAAAGCATTATTTCTATGGATATAAGCATTAAAATTATATTTTTTCTATTTAAAACAAAACCCAGTATACCTATTAAAAATAATATTAGTGATAAATTCATTTTTATATAGTATTACAAATAAAAATGTAAGTTTACAAATAAACGCTTGTTTTACAAGCATTGTTTCTGTGTTTGTTATATACCGAAGGTATGCACATAGGTGTGCATACATAAAGCATCATTTTATTTATTTTAAGTTAAAATAAATAAAACCAAAACATTCTACTTTGTAATGTTCCATTGCGAAATAAGGCATGCATAGTTATAAGAGTCGCAAGCTTAATTTACTATATAACTAGCATGCTCACGTATTAATGATTGTTTAACAATGTATAGTTATGTGTGACCATTTTCTAGCCATGGGTCCAAAGGAGGTTCTTTGCTATAGGGACAGAAATTGATCATGACAATTTGGGTGCCTAGCGCGTAGCAGCAATCATATGGGCGACTAGAGTCTTAATTGCCACAATCTGGATGACTAAAATCTGGAACACCAGAACCTGGTCGAGATATCTGAGCAGTATGAGCAGCAGGAGCTTGAGCGTGGGTGCGTAGCGCGTAGTGCGTAGCAGCAGAGCTATCAATTAAATGGATGGCTAGCAGCAGGGCTATGAGTGGAATGCAAATGGGCAACAGAGCTATCAGCCAAATGAGCAACAGAGCTATCAGCCAAATGAGCAACAGAGCTATCGGCCAAATGGGTGCGTAGCAAGAGAGCCATAAGTAAGATGGGCAGTGCGGACAGCATGTACATGAGCAAAAGGAAAATCTGGAACACCCCAACCAGTAGTAGACGGCCGAGTCGTATGGGGGCTCCTGCTCCGTATTGCTCCGCATTATGTTTTACTTTCCTTTGTAAACACATTATTTACATAATATTACACCCCAACCCCACATAGGCAGAGATATTAACACAAGGTATTACGTCCACCCTCACAAAGGCAGAGATATATACACAAGGTATTACGCCCCATGCCCGCGTAATACAGTGACAACAGCCATATATTTTGCCTCCTTGTCTTGAGAATCTTATACGGCAACAACCCGATATGTAAGGCTAAGGTACAAAAAGCTAGTGAATTAAATAGAAATAAGATATACACCTGGCATTATAATCACGTTTTACTAGTATGCGCCATGCATGCTTAATCAACATCATTATCATGGTTTACAGGTCAGTTATTATTTTTTTTTTTATTCTTAGGACGAGGACCTCGGTAATAAGTATCCCCTTCAAGACTAACATTTTTAGAACATATTTTACGTTCCTCGTTATTAAACTCTTCACGAAACATCCATCTAGCTCTCTTCGAAGTAAGTAGCTCAGCTAGATTCAGGCTAGCTCTACTTTTCTTCAATTGTTCTTCAGAAATTACGTTAGGCTTGAGCTCCCTTGCTGCATCCAATGCTGCAAGTTCATAATCAAGACGAGCCAGAACGGCTAAGTACGACATCTGTTTCTTTAAATTTGGAGTTTTATTCATTTCCTCAGGGTATGGTGCGTATTTTATAACATTCTTACATTGATTATATATATTTTTTCTATCAGCCTTGTTTATCCGATCATCAGCATGCAGACCTGACTTCTGCACTAAGTCTAATAATACGCCAGGAGACTCTATATTCTTTCTCCATGATCCTGCATTGGGAGTATTACCAGCATCTATTAATAATTTATGTGCTGTAAGCTCAAGATCAAAGTGCTCTGTATAATGTTCTTCCATACCCTTAATTTGTTGCTCTCTATAGCTAGAAGATTTATTTAAAAGTTTACATGAATGTTCTATACGTTTTTTTTCTACTTCCATCAATGTCGCAGCATGATATTTTAGGCGTTCTGTAAATGTAATAAGATTTAGATCATCCATAGCTTTATCAAGTTCCTTCATTGTAGCATTGAAAGCTTCATCTAGCTTTTCTTTCTCAGAAATACTATGTGAAGAGCCGTGTACACCATCGCCTGTATAACAGCCAACCCCAGTTCCAGCAGAACTGCCAACCCCTGCACCAACAGAGCTGCCGAGATCAGCACCAACAGCTTTGCCTATAGTATCACTAGCTGATGAAGCTAATACAAAATTGCCCGGTTCTATAGGAGAAAAGATCATATTAATTAATGTATATAAATCAAAAAGTGCTGCTCATATACATAACCTACCCAAATTGTTAGTTATGATGATGACTATTAGAGGTAATAGCCCACTCATAACTATGATAAATGCTATTCTACCCTTAGATAATTTTTTCTGCGATAAGGCAGCTACGAAATAAGCTAAACCTAGTGATATAAGTGTGTTGATAAATGGATAAAAAACCAGATTATCCTCTTGAATTAAGATATCCTTAAATAGCCATCTTAATGAAAGCGTACAAAAAAGACTTAATGATAATATAGAAATTAGATTATTAAATCTAAAGTAGAAACTTTGTACAGGCAGACTTACGAAAGCATGAGGTTTAGGTGGGCTACTTAATGCTTGTAAAAGACCATAGTATACTATAGCTGTACTTAAAATTTTTGCCGCTTGTATCAGTGATAAATTCATATATTATAATAGTATTAAAAAAATGTAGACAAATAACTAATTAAAAGGGGTTAAATCCCTATAATTGAAAAAGCATCCAAACCAGACAGCCAAAGATAATATGTGTTAAATTTTAACACATTACAGTATATTAATTATTGTATAGTATATTTTAATATATATATATAACAGGCTACGGAGTACGAAGTACGAAGTACGAAGTACGAAGTACGAAGTACGAATTACGAATTACGAAGTAGCGCTGCTTGCACATCGTAAGCATGATATTTTGTCCTTAATTTACTTATATACATATATTTTTCGATTGTTGTTTTTTATTTTTTATGAACTTTTTATTTTGCTGCGCAGCAACAATTTATGGAGTTAGTATATCTATACTATCCCAATATTGATCTCAATAGTTCTGCTAATGCTCATAATAGTCATATGCTTATTACGTATCACTACATGCAAAGTAAACGTCGTTTATTTTATTACTTTTTAGTGTTAAATTTAGTTATTAAACTGTTTATTGCTATCGTTTAATACTTGTCTACTATCAATAGATAATGCTTTCTTACCCAATTCAAAGGCAAAACCTAAAGTTAAAGCTAAAAGAAATACTAACAAAACAGTTAAGCCATAAACACCATTTGTATAAGCACTTACCAGGTACGGATACACCAATAAAATTTCTAAATCAAACAGCAAAAACAACAAAGCAAATATGAAGAAAGATATGCTGAACTGTGTTCTATTTTGTCCTAAAAATGAACTAAACCCACATTCAAATGCACTGTTTTTTTCTTGATATGGATTATGCGGAGCAAATACTAGATTTACAGCCAACAAAACAAAACTTAATAAAGGTATAAATAAAAAAAAAAAAGTTGTACTAGACATTTAAGGGTTAAACATTATAATTGCAAGTACACTTGATAATCTTATAAGTATATTAGTTACAAATATAAATAATAACAACATTAAAGTTAAAATAGAAATAATAATGGCTAAACAAGATGATAAAACAACATTATCAATTTTAAAATATACATCACTTGCTTTATTTCTAGCATACTTAAGTAAAACACCCTTTCCTAAAATATTAATGCGTTCGTCTGAATTTAAACCGTTACTTGTATATTTTGCTTCAGGTTTACTATTACATAGGATACTACCTTGTAAAGTTTTATCTACGTATTTTCTATTTAGCTTGTATTCATGTACGTCAAAAAACATTTGTTTAATTATATTTAAGTAATAGACGGCAGCAATAACACTAGTTAGTATGGCCACCAAAGTTAAAAATACATAGCCACTATCTAAGGCAGCAGACAATACCATCTGTTTTGCAAAAAACCCAACAAGTGGTGGTATACCTATAAAAGAAAATAAAGTGATAGCTAAGCTTAAAGCTATTACAGGGTTAATCTCAAAATAACCCTTTAGTTGAGAAATAAATTGTATAGGAGAATTATTTCTATCTGGTAAATTGTTATACTCTACCTTACTAGTATCTTTATTTATAAAAGGATACAAAGAAAATCCTATACTAACTAGCAAGACAAATGCGTTTAAGTTTGAAATAGAATACTGCATTAAATAAAAGATAAAGGCTTGAACAGATTCTAAACTATTTATGCTTAGAGCTAAAAGTATAAAACCTAGGTGCGAGATAGTACTATATGCAAATAACCTTTTTATTCTAAATTGTGTTAAACCTAAAACAGCACCTACTATTAAAGATAGAAATGAACTAAATAATAAGCCAGATGTTCATGTAAAATTAAAAACAAAATAAAAATTACTGGTGTAATGTACTAATTCTAGTAAAAAAATTAATATAGAAATTTTAGGTATTATTGCAACAAAAGTAGTTACTATTGTAGGGATGGCATCGTATACATCCGGACTCCAAAAATGGAAAGGTGCTGCTGATATTTTAAATAAAAACCCTACTGACATAATTAAAAGAGATATGTTTAAATAAAAAGGTTTATATCAATCTAACATAGTAGTTGCATACTCATTTGCTACGCTAGATAAGCCTGTTATTATGTAATAACCATCTAGACTTGTTGTACCAGAATTTGCGTATAATAAGCTCGTGCCTAATAATATAAAACATGACGATAAACCACCTAATAAAAAATAAGTAAGACCTGCTGATGTTGATAACTCAGAGTTTCTGTAAATTGTAGCAAGCAGATATAAGCCATAACTTTGTAGCTCTATACATAAAAAAATTGAAACAATGTCACTAGCTGAAACTAAAAAACTACCTCCTATTATTGTAAATAGTATTATTAAAGGGTATTCTATTATCCTAAATTGTTGTCCCATTTTATTTATTAAATTTGTATCGTATATAAACATAAAAGGAGAATATACAGAATTTAGAGAATAAGGTAAAACATCAGTATATGCAGAATCCTTAAGTAAAAGTTTTTTAGGATAAAAAGCAGTTAGTAGAAAAATAATTGCGCTTAGTAAGAAAAGAAAAAGATGAAAAACATGTGTAATAGGTGTAACATGCAATAGACCGCCATATAAACCCAAACCCTTGTCTAAAAAAGACATATTTAAGTTATTTGATGTAATGAAACAAGAGTATAATAAAATTATAATGGTTTTTCTGGAATAAAGAATAGATTTTTCTCGTCTAAACGTGACGGCATTAGATAATAACAAAAATAATATAGAGAAAACAAGCATTGTTATTGTAGGATTTAAACCTACCTATTTTTGTTGCAAAGCATTAACTTATAAAAACAGAAAAAAATTAAGGTGTCACTATTAAAAGACATTAAAAAAAGACATGTTGACGATTGTGTTTAGTAGACATAACAATATATTTATATATTTTAAATAAATGTAAGGTATTAATATGTATATTATTAGACCAATTAAAATATGAAATGCATAAAATGTAAGTACATAAACTAACAGAAAACTGCCCCTATTGCCTATGCTGATGCTTCATTTTTTTTCAGCGGATGCTTTTAAACAGCAGAAAAAATAAGCAACAGCAGAATAAAATAAGATAAAATATGAAAATAACCGGGAGATAAACTCGAATTCCCATTCTTAATGCATGAAATTAACGTTTTAACCAGTTGAACTAACATTTTTTTTTATTTACTTTCTTAATCATGTACTTACCTTTAAACAACTTATCTTTATTTATGTAATTTAATAATGTAGCATGGTTTAGTTTCAATTCTTTGGCAGCAGTGCGAATAGAACTATATTTTTTAGTATCGTTTGTTTCAATATTTTTAAGGGTCACGATATGAGATGTGGACAGCAATTGGTTGGTTTTAGCTAAAGGAGATAATACTGCACCTACTCTTGCTTTTCTCAAATTATACAAAGCTTTATCGCTCAACTTACGCGATTTAAATTTAAACAATTTTTCTCCAGAATGTTTAAAATGTAAACTATATGCTGCTGTAGTTAATATGTTATATTAAGGTTTAAAATAATCAATATTAAATTGCTCTTTTTTAATAACATCAGGTCTAGCACAAACTTCTAATATATCCGGTTGGAAATTGTAATGTCCATTAGCCAGCAGAGCATTGTAAATTTTACTTTTATATTTTTAGGTTCTTTTAGCTAAGTAATTTAAAGAAAAATAATTGCTGTGCTCTGCAGTCGTGAGCTTAAGTTGACAAAGCTTCCTACGTAACATTTACCGTTTATTTTATTAACTCACCTTTAGACTCCACATCTTTATTTATTGTTTTGGTATATCTTCTTTTTATTACTTAACACGTCATCGTATATTATAATATTATTTATATCAGAATGATAAAATTTTGCTTTTTTTAGACTTGTCTCGAAATATAAAATATTTCGGCTTTTGAAATTTATATTGTTTAGTGTGTTTTTTATCATGAGCCAGAGGAGAAATTCGAATTCTCGTATTTAACGCATGAAATTAATGTTCTAACCTTTTGAACTACTCGGGCTTTAAATTTAGCATTACTATACGTTTATAAATGAAAGAAAAAGCGCTTGTTTTGATTTAATTTTTAGTTAGGTATTTTAACTAAGGGTGGATACCCTGATTTGAACAGGGAACAATCTGTTCCACATACAGTCATTCTACCATTGAATTATAACCACCTATATTTGTGCAGATACTATCTTTATGCATATGCTATATTTATGCAGATACTATATTTACGTCTCGCTTCAAGGATGTTACAGCAAGATGTAAAATATGCATAATTATCTAAATATGTATCTTAAAATTCTCGGTATAGTTTTAAACCGGTAAAATAATATTAATATCACTTAGTTTTATGTTGGAGTGGTTCGAACACTCAATAATAAATACCAAAAATTTATGACTTGCCTATTAGTCTACAACATATATAACGCTAATAAGATGTTATACTAGTAAAAATAAAAGAGTATAATTAAAAATTGCAATTTAAATAAATACATAACACAAATGTAATGTAGATAAAAATATAGTATTAATATAAAATAATCTTAATAAACTGTCTTTAGTAATTATTAACTTCTATGTTAAACATAACAATTGTTTAAGGTAAATCCGACTTGAACGGATAAGATCTTAAAATCAAATAGTCCTAAACTACTCATGTCTACCAATTCCATCACTACCCTTTTTTTTACATTTACTTAATTAAATACAAAACTAATATACCATTTTTCACATATACTATTGTTAACTGCTAATTGCTTATTTTAGGTTATGCGAACACGTTTATTTCTTTTTTAGTGTTTGCTTAATGATTTTTTTTTTATACTCAACTTTGTAGCTCTACAAGCATAAAAAACAACTATTTATTAGTCAAAGTTTAAATTAATGCTCATAGTATAAAAATTGTAACACTTAATTACATTAGTGTTTTGTTTAATATTTTATATTTTAACTTTTTTTGTTATTTAACTTTTTTTATTTGTATACTATATTGACTATGTTTTACGTTAACTATATCTTATTATACATATATATATTTTAATACATGTAAATATTAAATGCCCAAGATAAGATTCGAACTTATAACCTAAACATCTTCAGAGTTCCGCTCAACCAGTTGAGCTTCTTAGGCTATATAACATATAATATATAAACATAGGTTATTTTATGTTAGATTTTATTAATAATTACACATTACTGGAAACTGTATCTTATATTAACATCTTATAAAAATTCATATATTACAAATAATTGTGTTTTTTAAAAAATTATCTTATATGAAAAAATTATATATTATAAAAAGTTATAAAATAAATAAAATAGTATATAAAAAAGTAAAACTAGTTATAAGTTTACAACTACATTGTTTTCTATAAAATTTTATTATATATACAGCAATTATAGTAGTAATATGCACAATAAGTTATGCACAATAAGTTATGCATAATGATTAAGCATACTTTACTGTTGATACATGTTTAAGAAATAAGCAAGCTTGATTTATTAGCTAAATAGAAAAATAATAAAAAAGCATATAAAACCATAAACTAATATTTATTGTTAGTTGCCAACGGTTAAATGAAAAGTAAAGTATAAATATGGAGATATCAGGAGTTGAACCCGAAATGACGATATGCAACATAGATGTTTTACCAATTAAACTATATCCCCCTTAGCTATAACAATATTTTAACTTTAATACTATTAAGACCATAGAAAAATATATTTTTATGTAATATTGATAGTTAAATTATATCAGTACTTTTATTTAATAAGTGTTTGAAAAACTACTTGAAAATTAAGGATATTAAACGATAAAATTTAATTTTGTTTTATCTTTTTTATTATATAAATACCTTTATAATTAAGACTTTTAACAATACAAGATATGTGCACTTCATTTATATAATTCGCTGTTCTTATGATAGATATAAACTTTTTGCTACAAACACGTATGCACTCACCTTATTTAATGCCTATAATAATTACACCTTGTCATGCAACAATATTGACTGCTTTTTTTTGCCCCTTCAAGATTAATACGACCTATTAGTAACAACTGCTTAAACCCTTTAATAACTTAAATATATTTTAAACTTGACGGACAATTAGCAAACTTATAGATAATATGAACGGTATTAATAAAGTTAGATAATACTATTTTTTTACTGCGTGCTTTGCATGATAAAAAAGTTATATAACAATACTCAAAATTATAAAAATTAAAGGCAGAGTAGTCGTACTTTAGAAGGGATTTACAAATAAAAGTTTTATTTTTATTAATTTAATTTATTAAGTAAGACACGTTATAATAATTTTTTAATATATGCTTAATGTTTTCAGCTAAACCAACATAAAATTTATCTAAATCTCTAGAAGTTAATATATAAACTATTGCTTTCCCTATATTATCGTTTGTAAACTCTCTTTTTTTGAGTGTGCGCATTCAAATTTTATTTTTCTGATTGTCAGCGTTTAGATAAGTTCTAGTTGGCTTAATCGATCCAATTGTGATAATTTGTGGTCGACAATTATTAATTTGTTACCTATAAAATTATTATAGTTGCTAAAAACAGTAGAAATATTGTTCTTTAAAATGTTGTTTTTAATGTATCCAAGAGACGACTTGAACGTCTACGATATATAATCAGCAAAGCTTAAATTTGCACTGTCTACCAATTTCAGCACTCGGACTCGCACATGTAATAAACATATGCAAATATAATTACTAAGTTAGGGCCAGAATGATTTGAACACTCATCTAAACCGTTATGAGCAGCTTGCTTTACCCATTAAGCTATAGCCCTTTATAATTTATATAATTAGATAGGTTAAGGATAATTATCATCAATTTATCTATATAATCATATAAACCAAATTCTTATGGCTTTTATATTATAAGATAAAAGGCGGATAAAGGAATCGCACCCTTATATACTGGTCATGAGCCGGTTATGTTACTGTTACATCAATCCGCATATATTATAAATTCTGTACTTAAATATCATGCTTGCTTTGCATGCAAAGTACGCACTCATTTGATTTTTAATTTTTAATGTCCTAACTAATATAACCCTAAAAAATAAAGCTCAATAGTTGTACTAGAAAATAACGAAGTACTTATTAGGGATTATATGCATAGTGCAAAATAAGTATATAGTAATTACATAATATTAGCATGGATATACTGCGTAGTCTTATCTATACCGGGAAGTTAGGTATAACTTCTTAGTCATATGGACATGCAAGCCTAAAATAAAACTAATCCACACGTAAATAGCCCAGAAGGGAATTGAACCCCTGATACATTGGTGAAAACAATATGTCTTTACCACTAGACTACTGGGCCTATATTTAAGACATAAAATCTTTAATTCCTTTTTTATTACATTCTCTTAGTTTGCCTGTATCACACAAATACCTAGTATCAGCAAGCAAATCAATGAAAATAAAAAAGAGCCCAGTGCAAGTATCGCACTTACTTCTACCGATTACAAAACGGTTGCATTACTTTTATGCTAACCAGGCCTTATATATAATTTATAGCATATTTTGTTTTTTTATATCTTGTAGTTAATACAGCTTAGTATAATTATTAATATATATGTAAATAATTAATAATATAGGTAATAAAAGTATTATGAGGTAAATTTTTTATATGAATAATGTATCGTAATAATAATACTAATACTATTAATACCCATGGCAGGAATACTGATTATTACCACGTTAATGCACAATGTGAAGGCTGAGGCTGTTACTGGCGATAATAATAAAGCAAAAATTAAAGCTGTTAGTGGAGATAAGGACGAAAACCAAAATATAAAGGAAATAATGCTTAAATCTGGGTATTATTATCCTGCACTTTTTGACACTGTGCTTACATATTAGACTAGTAGTATTAGGTATAAATTGCTGACGTGTGATATTATCTTACTTATAATATTTCATAAATATGTACCACTATGTGATATTTTATAAATAGATAATAAAACAAATAAAAAATAAAAAAAAAGATGAGATACAGATATGTTCGATAAGCGTATTATATAGTAGACTATAAAATTAGTACTTAATGCCTAAAAACATCACAATTCTTTAAGCTAAAGCCTATTAATAAAAAATTAAAATTGTAGTATTAAACTACGTATATATGAGAATATCCTAAGGTATGTTTCGTGCCTATATGCATTCAGCACTTATCATTAACTAACGTAGCTTTCCTGCCGTGCCTTTTTACTAGACATATCATCTATTTCAGTTTATTACTGCCTAAGTAAATGTTACTTTAGTGAAAAGTAATTGCCAGCATAAGCCATTACACCCAGAATATTGCGTTCTTGATTATAAACTCAGGGGCTATAACAAATAGGGAAATTGTATCTATCAGTTACAATAATATGGCAATACAAACAACAGGTAAACCAGAGGTTAATATACCCAACTCCTCTCGTACAAGGGGCTATCCCTAATTTATTCCAACTTCCTCTAGAGGATAGAAACCATACTGTCTCACAACGTATTTAACCCAGCTCGTGTAGCTCTTTAATCGACGAACAGTCGGACCCTTCATGACTCCTACATTCATGTGGATGAGCTAAGCCGACATCGAGGTGCCAAACTCCGCACTCAATTTGAACTCTCTGGCGGAATTAGCCTGTTATCCCTAGCGTAACTTTTTCAATAATCCAAGACCTTTCCTTTCTGCATCTTGTGATCATATGCCCCGCTTACGCAACTGAAAGACATGTAAGTCAAACAGTAAAGCAAGATTAAGCCGTTAAACTTGATAAGTATAATAACTATCATATACTTGGCGTATATACGTATAGATATATATTTAATTTGTAAATATATATATTACACGTTATGTAGACTAGTATACAACAAAAATCATTATGCAAACTTACTAAAATATAATTGTTAATAAAATTTTACCAATACATGAAGGCATGTTCAAGTAGCGGTGTTATTTCATATCTTTGTGAGCATACACAAAAAGTTTTTTCATTAACTAATTCCTTTCGTTGTTTTTTATATTTTTATATTTGACTTTTACTTTATTAAACACTTGGTAAGCAGGCATAACTTGGTATATATGCTATAAGTATCATAAGTTAAATGTCAAGAAAAAAGAAAAATAGAAAATGTAAACGATTTATCAGTATACATACGTAGAAAAACATATCACACCGCATTATATTATCCGTAATCACGTTAATATGCCTTACTGGCATCTCATAATGATTTAATTACATCTATATTGAAATATAGTGAAAATCTTACCTAATTAAAAAAAAAGTTCCAACTTAAATGAATTTATAATTAAATTAGCGTTATATTATAATATAACACATATTGCAAACTAAAAATATGAATTTATACTAAGAAAAGTTCATATTAAATTGCAAATTGCAATCTAAAAAATGTCTTTGGATACTCCCAGGTACTCTTTATGGGATCTGTGCCCCGCATAAACTGCCACCTAGCAATTGTTCCTATCAATTATTACAACCAGTAACCATCTTTATTGATTATACTGGCAATTTTATTTGTAAGGTTTATATAATATGATAAATGAAGTAAAGGTGTTTCAATTTTATATTAATTACCTTATACGCTACAACTCATTATATCATACTCAGTAACTAGCAACAGTAAAGCTGCATAGGGTCTTCTCGTCCAACTAAAGGTAAACTGTATCTGCACAGTTATTCCAATTTCACCGAGCCAATCATAGAGACAGCTGTTGTATCGTTACATCATTCATGCAAGACCGCATTTAACGGCCAAGGTATTACGCTACCTTAGGACCCTTATAGGTAAGGCCGCCATTGAACGGGGTTTCCATCAAAGCCTAGCTTATTTTATTTAACTAAGCAAATTAGTTAACCAGCCGCCATCGGGCAGAGATCACACTCAATACTTCGAATTTATTTCTTCGCAGCGTGCTTTGTTTTAATTAAACAGTCGTACAACACCATTCTATGCCTCCTCTTTCTTGCCTGATATTAATCAGAAGAAATGGCCCACCTTATCCCGAAGTTACGAGAGTCAATTTGCCGAGTTCCTTTATGATTGTTAGCTCGAACGCCTTCGTATTCTCTACTTGCTCACTTGTGTTAGTATTTAGGTACGGTATTATAGCATAAGCTTACAATATATATTTGTTTTACTTTTTTTATATTACTTACGGAGTTTACAGTTTTCCAGAACATTTTTCACTTAATTTACTTAAAATATTAGTAAAGATCTTCCGTTTTTCCTTTAATAATATATTATTAAAATAACAATTCAAAGGGATAAGCGGAGTCTCAGTTACTACGTAAATAAAAAACGTTAATTACTGCAAACTCTAGGTTTTCTCATCGTCTATACCATTAGGTAATTTGTCATAACTCTCGACTATTTAGATGTAGATATAAAATATATACTATATATAAATAATCTGAAGCTATGAAAAAAAAATAAACTTAGAGGCCGTAACTTTAATAAATTCCATAAGCTTTAGGCGAGGATTATCCTACATTCTCATAATGTGGTGTGATCCTTTATCGTTACTCATGTCAGCATTATCACTTGGGCTTATTTAGTCAAGAGAATAGTAAATTAAACTCTAGACAATTTAATCCTTATAAAGGATTAAAAATTACACGCCCAATGTTCCGCTACCCCATATATATAATATATAATATACACATTAATATACATGGACAAGGTATCGGTATTTTGTTTAGATCCGTTAAATTTTCGGTGCTTTTATCCATAAAATATAAAACCAGTGCTCTGTTACGAGGTCTTCAAAAAATGGCCGCTTCTAAGCCTATTCCCTGGCCGATTGGGATAAATACTGCCTTAATTTCACTTAACAAAAATTTTGGAACCTTATTAACTCTTGTTCTGGGCTATTTCCCTTTAGACATACAACCTTATCGTACTATGTCCGATTATTCAATATACATATCTAGTCCTTCCGAGAACAAATACTCACTGATAGAGTCTTCACGACCCCCCAATGTCCACAAAAAATATATTTTTATTAATATTAGAAATTATTGCATGCTTTGCATGCAATAAAAAAGATATACATGCATGAATACTTACATAGGATAACCTAATATGAGCACACAAACAAGTTGTTCTTTTTTTTGATTAATATATAAATAAATACTGGTTGCATGAGATCACAATTCTGTACCTTCTGATATTCTATTTAAATTACCTACTTATATAGGTTTCGCAGAAACAAATCTACCTCTTTAGCCATTAAACAGGCAAAGCTGAGGTCCTTCTCCCTAAATGATATGTAACCATCTATTTAGAACTAACATCGTATTAAATGACATTTGTCCGTTATATTATACTTAAAATAAAGAATGATAAGCTAGAGTAAATTACTCTCTTTTAACGATACAGATTAATCCTTGTCTCACAATACATCATCCTGTAATAATTTTAATTATTGTTCGGTTTTTACTCGAAGAGATATATTGTAATTTCAATCGCTTAGGATATAATATATATGACTTATAATGTAATCTCTAAAATTAAAGAAATAAACAACCAAACATACTATAACTATATATTAATATACATATATTATTAGAGTATGCTAGCTATAAATGCAAAACCCGTTTAATGCTTTTATTAAGTTGCTCAATCTGATCCTTAAATTTTTCACCATTGTTTATTTTAGTTTCATCATTATTTACATCAGTTTTATAATTATTTACTTCAGTTTAATAATTATTTATCTTGCTTTACAAACCTATTGTGGTTAATATTCAAAGGCCAAATATTAAATCGAAGCACGTAACAATGATTTAAGTATATCCATAATTATTTTTTAATACTAAGCTGTTCTGCATCTTTTCAGATGAGGTTTGACTATATCTTAAGCTTTCGCCAACCAACTTTTAGTCGATGAACTGCGCACCTTAGTGCCTATTTATAGGCACTAAGGTGTTTGGCTGCGGATTACCCATTCACTTTCGCGGATCAATTTCTTTTTTACCATACCACTAGTCATTACCTGTGCCACGAAATGTATTGCTATCTTCGCTTGGTAGAAACTGCTTTAGGGACTTCCCGTCAATTTGATGGTTTCTAGCAAGAGGTTCACTCTTACAAACTGGCATAAATAGCTGCTTAAACTATCCTGCACCAGCTATCCTAGTCAGAATTGTCTTTCACTAACTTACCACGATTCTTCGGATATCTTTACAACGATAACCCGTTCGGACTTTTATAACCCTGATCATGGTAAGATCACTAGGTTTCGGGTCTAATTTCGATACTAGATCATTATATCATAATTGTTTTATCTTTGCATTATTGCTCGCATCGAATATTAACTTGCTGACCCATTATGCAAAAGGTACGCTCTCATTGTTTATTTAAACCATTTTTGAGCTGCTTATAAAATTACTATTTAAATCCATTCCCTCACGGTACTGTTCGCTATCGCTTATATATTATATTTAGTCTTAGAGGAAGGTTCCCCTTTTATTCAAACAGATATGCACTCCATTTTACTTTTTCCTTTCTGCACGTAGCATCAGCTCGTTTAGTTTAACAAGCGTGTGTCTTTTTCATATTTTTATGTTGATAACTACCTAAGCTTGTTTAGTATTACAGGCAAGCATTAAATTTTTTTAATAACAAAATGCTAGAGCAATCAAAAATAGAGAATATGAAAAAGACCTAATACAAAAACAAGACTTATTCTGTTTCATTCACATTACTTAAGAAATCTCTTTTGATTTTTTTTCCTGAAGTTATTAAGATATTTCAATTTACTTCGTTTTTTATATATATAATTTATTATTAGAATTATTCTTATGTTGGCCCTTAGTGGCTCTATTTAATATATAGCTGTGATTCCATAATAATTTCTTTGTATACTTGTGTGCTGCGCATTATCTTATTTTTTCATCTTTTTTTCATACTTTAAAGTAATGCGCAGCAAAATAATATTATCCATATCATCTGTATCATTACTGTATATTGTATATTTAATATTTTTTATAAAAAATATTTGTGTGCTTGTTTAGATAATAAATTATACAGTAAAACAGCAATATTTGTGTAAGTAAACATACATGCCATTAGCAGACAACCCAAAATAAAACAATAATAACTCTAAAACAATAATTAGTATATAAAATTAATACAAATAAAATCGGGTTATTATGATTCGAACATAAAAATTCCTCATCCCAAATGAGGCGCCCAACCTACCAGGCTCTAACCCGTATTAATATAGATGTATATAATAGTCAATTATAGTATAAATATATTAAAATAATTTAAGTGCAGCATGCCAATAATAAAATTATGTTATACAAAGTAGCCTCTCATTTATCATAAGGCATTGTTACAGAGAATATCCGATTCGAACGGATGTGGTCAAATGAACCGAATAAGTTTCAAGCTTATCACCTTAGACCACTCGGTCAATTCTCTTTTATCATATGGCTATGGCTTATTTACGTTATGTCTCGTTAACACAATACATACATATCATAAACTGTAAGCATTATATTTGATTCCTCAGCGAATTGAACGCCAAACCTACTCTTATCAAAAGTATACTTTACCTATTAAGTTAAGGAACCTTGTAACATGTTGCAGCACATTATATAAGTGCTAATGATTGAAAACAAAGCAAGATTAATTATTGTTATATATTTTATTGGTCTTGTATGCAAAATTTCGTAAACTGTACATGCTGATATTTTTAATAAGCATGCTTTGTATGCACCCTAGTTTGCCCCATATACTAGGCTTAACGCATGTATTACTCCTTTATTTACTTTATTATACTCTAATCTTTGCATGTATAATCAGTAGTGTTTAATATAATATATGTGAAACACCAGGAAAAAAGTGCAAAGCATTAGTAAATGAAAAGCGTAGCATCAAAAACAAAAGTAGTAGCTAAACTTAGCAGAGGTTTATTATTTATATGTTATAATTATACTATGTATAACAAAATATACAAATATAAACAAAAACAAAAAAGAAATAATTCAGTAAACAATTTAGACTAGATATCAATAGTAAACCATTAATAAAATATCATTAATCTAATAAAACTGGATGCAGAGCATGCGGAGCGGGAAAAAGATGATTCGAACATCTAGGTGTTAATTACACAATATTTAGCAAATACATTGCCTTACCATTGGCTATTTTCCCTTAATAAATTGCTTGAAAATAAACACTAAATAATATACAATAAATGTATTAGTCTAAATACGTACGAGTTAGACCGGCCTCGATCCGGTATCCACTTTCTCGACAAGAAAGTACTTTACCTATTAAGTTACTAACCCTGCGTGAATTTTTGCTTTTTTTATATTAGCTGCATTATTTGCATGCAACTTTTATTTTTTTATGCATAACACACAAACTATAACAAATTAAGCATTAATAAGGCTTAATATAACAAGATTGTTTAACTGCTGAAACTCCGAAAGTTTTGCTACGTAGTACGAATTACGGAGTACAGAATGCGCAGCAACGCTACTTCGTAAGCATCAAAAATTTAAACTTTAATTAAAAAAATGTGTATATGATATAATCAAATGATAAATATAATAATACACCGTGTAATTTTACGGTCAGTCGGAATCGAACCGACACACTTTGTTTGGAAGACAAATGGTCTACCATTAACCTATGTCCGTTATTAATATTTTACATTAAGGGATATAAACTTGAAAACTAATGTAATTATATAACCACTCTTTATTTACCGCTAAATTTTTATAGATATACTATGTTAAATTTAATAACCATATATCTGAATCATATTCACAACGGTTATACGATTATACTGATATTATGGTTTATTATTTCTGTAAAATTTCTATTTGTTTATGTTGTTAAAAACAATTATGAACCTCAATAATAAACGGATATAAATAAAATTAATCAAACTATATCAACAAAGTGTCAATAAAGTATGGAAGTCTCAAAACCCAAATGATGATTTTCAGTAAAATGATAAGCTAGAAATCTTCAGAAACCTACTGCAATAAAAGCAGTCCCTATCATTACATGCAAGCCGTGAAAACCGGTACCAAAATAAAAACAAGAACCATAAGTACTATCAGATAATGTAAATGAAGAAACTGTATATTCTAATCCTTGTAAAGCAGTAAATATTACAGCTAAAACTATTGTATAAAATATTGCATGTAAGCCTCCTTTTCTGTATCCTTGTATTAAGCAATGATGAGCATAAGTAACTGTAAAACCAGAAGCTAATAATATTAATGTATTAAGTAAAGGTAATTCAAAGGGATTAACCGAATCTATACCCTTAGGTGGTCATTGAGCTCCTACTTCTACAGCTGGTGATAATGCACTATGAAAAAAAGTTCAAAAGATAGCTAAAAAAAATAAAGCTTCACTTACTATAAATAGACCCACACCCATGTTCAATCCTCTTTGTACAGCTAAAGTATGATTACCAAGATATGTTGCTTCACTAATAATATCTCTAAATCAAAATGACATAGATAGTATTACAGACAATAAACCCAAAAACACGAAATCCTGTGCAGAAAAAAACCCATGCATAGTAAGTACACCTGATGTAGTAAGTACTAAAAGAGATATAGAAGTGTATATAGGTCAAGGTGAAGGTGATACTAAATGAAACGGATGGACCTGAAAACTGTTTCTTGTTTTAAATATCATATCTCATGCTTTTTTAACTTGCGCATACTATGTATTGCTCATATTTTATGCTTTAATATATTGCTAAGATTATACCATGTTTTACATATGCCTTAAAAATTTTTTTTTATTATTGCTAATAGCCCCATAATGATATGAAATGAAATAAACCAAACTAAAAGTAAGGGACACTAACTTAAGCAAATCATGCTTAACTACGAAAAAAAAAGAGAAAGATATAAATAACACAAAGTATTGTTTTTGTTAGCTTACTATATCAAGCATGTCATAAAGAATGCAACATAAAAAACACAACAATCAGCTAATATATATATTAAAATGATTATATTAAATAAGACCTGTGGGATTTGAACCCACGTATTAATGATTAAAAGTCATACATTCTACCAATTAAACTAAGGTCTCTATTTTTATTTTTGTTTATGTTTATGTTTATATATTGTGAAAATAGCTTATATCAGCCTCTATAATCAGATATTTTCTTGCAGTCCTACATGTAGTAATATTTTTTATGTCCTTTTGATTTAGTGATATCATGATAAAAGTAACTTATTAAGCAATCAAGAAAAAATATAACAATAAATGAAATATAAGCGCTGGTTATATATATATGTAAGCAGCATAATAGACAGTATAATTAAAATAAGAATACTAGCCTACATCTCTTGTATGCAGCAAATATAAATAAAAAATATATTACCATACTCTTTCTTTATTTCTAAATTGTAGTGTTTAAGACATTATAAAGCGAATTAATTTTTTTGTTTTATTGTTATAACAATAGCACCAACCATGGCCAACAGTAATATAATAGAAGTTATTATTAATCATATAGAGTAACTAGTGTACATAATATTACCTATACTAGAAATATGTGCCGTTTCTGTTAAACTACCATCTCAAAATTTAGATGTTACATACAATATTTGCTTACTTTGGTTATTACTAAAAAAATTAAAAAACATAAATATGTACTCACTAGCCTTGGTGTTAACATTTAAATCATTTAAATAAAAGTTTAAATCATCTCTAATATCGCCTTTCAAGCTAGAAGAATTCATGCTTAACATATTAATAGGTAATATTTGATAAACAGAGTAGTTAAAAGAGATAACAATAACCATTGCTAATGGGATGCTACTACTCGTATCATTTAAAAGTTCAGATATTCTAACATTAATTAGCATTAATATAAATAAAAATAATATAGATACTGCCCCAACATAAACCAATAAGTATGATAATCCTATAAAGTTTATACCTAATATAAACAGATAACATGCTATACTCAAAAAAAGGCCTATCAAAAACAATACCGAAACTATAGGATTTTTGCTGATTATAACAAATATACCTGATAGTATAGATGCCAATGAGATAATATTTAAAAACTCAGTCTTATACCCGTTGGCATAAGTTTCGTCTATAAGCAATAAACTAAACATAATATTAACGCATATAAATCTGTCTTAATATATAATAAAAACAATAATAACTATTGCGTACTTGCCGTATTTACTATATATAAGAGATTGGTAATTAACTATACATATGGTTTTCAAATAAAAAGACATGTGTAAGACTCGAACTTACAATCCTTGTGGCCGAAACACATCGCTTAACCAATTAAGCTAACATGCCTTATATGTATGTATGCATAAAATTTTTTATCTAAAAATACCTATATCTGTTTATGCTTACGAAATTATGCTACGTAGCATAATTTCGTAAGCATCTACACCATTTAGGTATGTGATAAATAAGCTATATTGATCTTTATCAATATATAGTTATATATTGAGAGATTTGTACATTACAAATTTAAATTGTTGGTATATACATTGAAATTTTAAGTTGTGGGCATGTACATTATAAATGTTGCCTATAAAAGCAAAGCCTTCAAAGTGAATTGAACACTTATCAAAATATTAACAGTATTTCGCTCTACCGTTGAGCTACAAAGGCTATTAAAGAAAAATAACTATTAAGACACAAAGTATAAAATTTAAAATAATGCTTGCAAAGCATGCACGAAAATAAAAAAGGTGTTTTATAATGCTTATGTCCTGTAATGCTACATGTAACTCATATATATATATTTAGGGTTTTTGTTTTCAAATAATAAAAGAAAAACAATAACTAAAATCTTGGCGTTTTTATGTTATATATTATTGATCTGTGCTTTGCATGCTTTGCAAGCATGATTATTTAAAATAAACTTAATCAAGAACACTCGGATTCGAACTGAGAAAAAGAAGACTGAAGCTTCTCATTTTACCATTAAATTATATTCTTATTATACTACACATGATCCAGGTATTAGGGTTTATACCAATATACTTTTATTAATGGCTTATGTTCATTATTGTTAGCCCGATATAAAAAGAGCAGCAAAAATTTTTTCATGCATAATAACATTATATAAGCATTTGCGATTGATGTTTATGGATCACTTCTCTTTTCTCATACATGCAAAGCACAGATCAATAATATATAACATAAAAGAAACAAAATAAATAAAATATAGAAAAATATAATAAAACAAAGAGAAAAAAGAAAAAAAGGAAAAATAACCATGATTCAAATTCTTACGTATAAGCGTACGTAATATAAATAGTTATATATAAATAGTTATATATAAATAATAATAAATTGTTATAAAAAAAGATTTAACCTAACGTAAAAAGTTATAACAAAATAGGAAGGAAAGGAATTGAACCTTCGACAGCAAAAGCTATTGAGTTTACAGCTCAACCCGTTGTACCAACATACGGAACCTTCCTTGTGCTTTTATAATAAAATTTTACATAATATACTAATTAAAACACTTTGTGATTGCTTATTTGCTTAATGTTAGTAGTTATACCTAGTTACCTATTTTACAGTAAAAGTAAACATTTTGTAAAATTAATCATAAATGTTATAACGGATACTTTTTTTGTAACAAACACATACCAATAAATAATAACAAAAAAGCATAGAATATTAGGGGGTGTTATAAAAGAATAAAACATGCATATTAAACAACTATTAGATTTATCTACCTTTGAGCTAAATAAATAGCCGCTTGATAAGCATATTATATTCTTTCACAACCGGGAGGGGTGCTCCGCAAGGGGTGATTTTAATATACATAAATCCCGTGCAACTTCCACTACACGAACCGTATTTCGACTTAACACCAATTAAAGTCACGCATACGAAGACAACATGCCTAAGTATTTGAACAATATCGCCCAAAATTTAAATAAGCACTAGCCAAACTTATTGCACATACTTTTTTCAGCGCCTGACGAGTAGTTAGTACCTATCTGAGATTAGATTCACCGTGCCGTACTTATACACGATTACTAGTAATTCCTTTTTCACGCAGTCGAGTTACAGACTGCAATCCATTAAATGTTTATCCATTTTTGAAGGATTAGCTCAATTTCACAATTTCACATCCTTTTGTAAGGTTTATGTGGCACGTCTATAGCCCACAATATTTAGGCCATGATGACTTGTCTTAGTCCCTGTTATCATATCCAATATAGCGGAGAACTACTTTATATATAAATAAAGTAAGGGTTTACGTTAATTTAATGGAACTAACCAAAATCTCGCGACATTAACTGAAGACAGCCGTGCAACGCTTGTAAATATATTATCTTTTTTCATGCTTAGTCTCACAATCGAGACATAAACATCATTTTAATTGTCTACATATATGTTAGTAAAAATCAATAAAAGATAGATATAAATATTCAAATTGTGGTAAGGTTTTTTGCGTATCATCAAATTAAACAACATACTTCACTACTGGTTTCAGAAACGGTCTAATGATTTCAGTTCCAATGTTGCCAAATTACTCTTGAGGTGGAATGCTTACACTTTCATTTATAGAATAAATTGCATATCTAATCTATGACATTCATCATTTTCTGCTTTGACTATTGGGGTATCTAATCCTGTTCGCGACACAAAGCCTTCGTCCCTCAACGTCAGTTATCACATAAGGGGATGCTTTCACCTATACCTGTGCCATATTTTCTCTTACGAAAAGAGGTATAACAAAATTTCATCTCTACACCTGCAGTACTTTAATACCCCCTCATAAGTAACTCTAGCGAATTAGTCCCTACTATGGCTTTATTCGCTGTCTAGGTACCCTTTAAACCAATTAAAGATGAATAACACTAGTCTTTTACGTATTACCGCGACTGCTGGCACGTAATTTGGTCAAGACTTAGGTAAGCAATGTCATTATCAAAAATCTACCTAGAATTTTATTTGATATAATCAATTTTGCATCAACTGTTTGTTGGTGCAATCAGCTATTGCTATACATTCTTCCAAATTGCTGGTTCAGCCGTTAGGCTATTGACCAATATTCCTCACTGCTGTGATAATAATCGTGGGATTTGTTCAGTCCCACTGTGATCGATCAACCTTTCAGTTTCGACTACGTGTAAAAGGCTAGTTAAACCACTACTTTAACTACTACAACTACACGAGATACATGCTTCTAAGAGCGAAACCTTAGTTCCTTTGTTATTATAAGGGATCTTTCTCCTTACTCCAAGGCAGTCACGTTATCTTATACTCACCTGTACACCACTACTTCGCTCATATTTTTAAAATATAAACGAAGTCGTACGATTAGCATGTGTCAAGCATTTGGACAGCGTTCACTCAGAGCCATCATCAAACTCAACTTATTTTTATTTATGTAAATGTTTATGCTTTTATTACATATGCATATTTCACATTATAATCTTATAACATATATTATCTTGTTTGTGTGGTATATAATAATATTTTACATACCACCATTACAGTATTTTAACAATTGTATAGTAAATTTTAATATATATATAACAGGCTACGTAGTACGTAGTACGTAGTACGTAGTACGTAGTACGTATTACGGAGTGCAAGCAGCGCTGCTTGCACTTAGTAAATATGATATTTTGTCATTAATTTACCTTTATACTTATCTTTTTCTACTGTTGTTTTTTATGTTTACATAGTTAAGTATATAAAAAAATAAAAAAAAAAATAAAGTCTATTTGTTAAATTATCAAAAATTAAATGATAACTTAACTTTTACGCACATTTACGGATACAGGTAAGCCGGTTCCTGTTGTTGTTCATTACTCTAAACAAAGGCTAAATTTGGGATTGATATTTCAACTGTTATTATACTAAACTAAAAAAAAAATCATATATAAAAAGTATAATATATATTTGCTGTTAAAAACCAAAAATTTTATCTTTGCATCATTTATATGCATAAATTTAATTAGCTTTGGACTTCCCTATGCTATTAATCCTAAAATAGCATCAAACAATATGTATCACAATAAAATATTTGTTTGTTTTTATTAACAATGCTAAAAATTAATTATAGAACCTTATTTCAAACATATAAGAATTATTAACAAAGAGTAAAATAAAGTATATGTATATATACTTTAAACACTTGGGATGTCTTAACCCCTGATATGTTTAAAACAAAGTTTAAGCTATTATGGTAGCAGAAACATGTATACCAGTATTTTTAATTATAGTTTTGTTACAAAAATACGAACCGTAAATAGACGAATGAACCTTGGTAAAATATACTTTGAAAATATGTATATCATTGCTGTAAGTAAGGCAAAGGCAAATATAATTTGATTTAAGAAATAGAAAGGTACCAACTGTGGCATATGTAATATAAAAATTGTATGTTGGTGCTATCATCACTGATTTCTGCATCATAATCTTACTAAAGATAGGGTTAACTAAAACGAAAAATTATACTATATTCGTAAAATTTTAGGCTGACTTTTTTATTGAATAAAAAAGTATGCATGCTTGCTTGCTAGGAGTATCGACAATCAGCAATAAGTTAGGCATAACGTAAATAAAGCAGTGTAGGAAACTGTTATAAATTTAATGCATGCAAAGCACGCACTCTATAATATCATACGGAATTTATAATTATAATTTTATTTCTATTTCCAATTATAACTTTATCTCGAATTATAATTTTATCTCGAATTATAATTTTATCTGTAATGATAATTTTATCTCGAATTATAACTTTGCTGCTACGCACCGTAATATAATAAGTTAATGTATTTTGACATTAATTTAATATAAGTATAATAAATTACGTTTACTAAGTTATATAACGTATAAATATTAATTTATTATGTGCAAGTAAGCTATATATGACTAGCTTTGAACAGTAGATTAAATATATAATATGTTTGTCCTTATCTAGTGTAAGTCCAAAGCATCTTTAATATATGAGGAAGTTAATACTACAAATACTTGTGCTTGTATAAAAGCTATACCCAGTTCCAACCCTGAAAACGCTATAATAAATGCTAAAGGTATTAAACCTACAAAAAAATAAACAAAACCTGAAGTCATAATATTATAAGCAAACCCACTTAATATGTTTAGCAGCATATGCCCGCTCAAAATATTAGCTGCTAATCTTAACCCCAGCGATACATTTCTAGCTAAATAAGAAATAAATTCTATTATTACTAATAAAGGTAAAAGACCCAAAGGACAACCAGCAGGTACAAATAAAGAAAATAATTTTAAGCCATGTTTTTGAAAACCTAATATAGTTGCTCCTAACACTACTGTAAAACTAATAAAAAATGTTAGAATGAAGTGAGAAGTCGATGCAAAACTATACGGAACCATACCTACTAGGTTGTTTATAAGTATAAATAGGAATAGTGTGTATATAAAAGGAAAGTAAACCTGTCCTTTATTGGAGTTTATTTGGTTTATAACTATACTATTAATAGTAGCATATATTGACTCTTGACTTATTGATCAGTGATTAGCTACTATCTTATCTTTATTAGTACCTAATAAATTAAAAGCCAAAGCAATAACTGTAGCGATTATTAAATAAAATGCTATATTGGTTACAAATATCCGTAAATAACCTAAAATAGGAACATCTAAACTTATAAGATTTCTAATTTCAAACTGATCAAGTGGGCTATTAGTTTCATATGGCATTTTTTTTGTTGAGCCAGCTAAAAAACAGCTATTATATTCGTATTGATATTTACCTAAATCAGTTAAACTTACTCCTTCTGATAATACACATTCTTGCGGAATAGTGGTAATATATCAGATAGCTAATAATACTATAGAAAAGAATACTATAGATAATAATACAACAAATAATTGAAATACAGCTAAATTAATTGAATATTTTCGCATGTATAGTAAAGTAAATCTAGGTAACAATCGCATTTAGCTAAAATAAGGCATATAATTTTTAAAGTGTAGAAAATACTAGAAGATAAGGCTTTATGTATAAAAGCTGTTCTATTGCGCCACTGTCTAGATGTTAAGCTGTCTTAATACTAGCTCAGATATGCATGTTTATTGGCGCCAACTCAGCGGGCTCAATTTTTATAGCTATACTTATATATAGGCTAGAACTAAGGCATATGTAAGCTGGTGACATGGCAACTAGCGGTTGCCACTGCATACGCAGGATTGGGACATAAGACCCTGTATATAATGTGTTTATATGAGAAAGTAAATCTGTCATTTATTTAAATTTACTAGGTTTATGCTAAACATAGTAACATAAACACAGCCGGATTATTAGTATTTTTACCCGTTTGTATATAAAAGTAAACACAATCAGATTTTAATGCGGAGCAATGCGGAGCAATGCGGAGCAGGAGCCCCCATACGACTCGGCCGTCTACTCCTGGTTGGGGTGTTCCAGATTTTCCTTTTGCTCATGTACATGCTGTCCGCACTGCCCATCTTACTTATGGCTCTCTTGCTACGCACTCTTTTGACTGATGGCTCTGTTGCTCATTTGGCTGATAGCTCTGTTGCCCATTTGCATTTCATTCATAGCCCTGCTGCTATCCATCCATTTAATTGATAGCTTTGCTGCTACGCACTACGCGCTACGCACCCACGCTCAAGCTCCTGCTACTCATATTGCTCAAACGTCTCGACCAGGCTCTGGTGTTCCAAATTTTAGTCATCCAGATTGTGGCGATTAAGACCCTCGTCACCCATATGATTGCTGCTACACGCTAGGCACCCAAATTGTCATGATCAATTTCTGCCTCCATAGCAAAGAACCTCCTTTGGACCCATGGCTAGAAAATAGTCACACATAACTATTTCTACTTTATGCGCTTACTTTATGTAGGTTATTTTATTAACAAAATTAATAAAATTGATCTTCTATCCTATTTATGCTACATACAATAATAAAAATGCCATCATAAGAGCAAATAATCCTGTAGCTTCTGCAAAGGCAAAGCCTAATATAGCATAAGCAAACAACTGTCCTCTCAAGGCGGGGTTTCTAGCGACACCCAATATTAATGCTCCAAAAACAACACCTATACCAACACCGGCACCAATTAAACCTGTTGTAGCCATACCTGTACCTAAAATTTTTGCCGCTTGTATCATTATAAAATTCGAATTTATTAATAGTATTAAAAAATATAGACAAATAACTAATTAAAAGGGTTAAATCCCTATAAATGAAAAAGCATATTTAATAATTTTAATTGTTGAAACAAACAATATATTTAAGCCTATATAAGTAACAATAACTGTATCATCTTATACCAATTGTAATTTAATACATGTATTTCCATTATTATATGGTTTAATGCTTTTACACTTAAATGTTAAACATATATAGCTAGTGTTAATACTAAGATATACCTAGCTATATATCAATAAGAAGCCTATGCATATATATAAACATAAGGTAGTACGCCCCAACCCCGCGTAATACAGTGACAACAACCAGATTTTTTGCCTCCTCGTCTTAATCTTTAGTTAATATGACTAATTATTAATAATGTATGTGTTGTCACATACATTATACAGTATATTGAAAATCACTAAATGAATTTTGCGTTTTATAAACCAAAAGATGCAAACTTACGTAATACTAATAAGAAAGGAATGTATACCTTACTCAGTATTATTGATTAAAAAAAGAAAAATTTAATCTCATTAAAAGGGTTTACTATCTAATAATTATTATGTTTATAATTATACTCTAAAATTTTATATACATACCCATTGACACCTTTATTATGTATGTTTAATTTTTATATGCTTACGATCTAGCGCTACTCCGTACTCCGTACTCCGTACTCCGTACTCCGTACCAAAACAATAAGTTAAGCATGCATTATTAGGAAATTTCCCTTTATATTGAGTGTTGTACATTATTTTCTTATTATTCTTCTTAGGGAGCATGAGACAAATTAGGAGTGTATAATATCAGCGAAGCAGCGAAACAGTAGGAAATAAAGTAAATAATTAAATTTGAGCAAAAAAGGGGATCAGCTTAGATGCGTATAATATTATATATGTTATATAAAAAATTAGGATTAATAATAAAACAAAAATTTATACCAGTTCTAATTTATATATGTATTAATTATATAATCCTAGCCGCCTGTATAGTTTAATTTTAGTGTGTAGCTTTTGCAAACATGCTTATAAAGTTCTAATAGATAAATAGGTTTAACTTTTAAAACGTACAAATTATTAATTATTATATAGATAAAAAGAGAGTAAATTCTTATCTAAGATTCGAGCTTAGATCCAGATATTAGGAATATTCTGCTCTACCATTAAGCTAATAAGAATATAAAAATTTTTATATCTTTATAGATAAAACGTTAATAGGTACTGTGCTGCTGCGCAGCAAACATCTATAAATTTGTTTTTATATAATTTAATTTATTAGAGATATGGAGGAATCGAACCTCTTATATTTGATCTGCAATCAAAGCGCACTACCCTGTACATCATATCCCTTATTTTAATGTATATATATATATGATATTAAAGTATGAGAAGTTTTAATTTATAAGTTTTAATTATTATATGTACTTAACTACCGATATGCCTAAGTGTGATTGCTTAGGAAGTAGCGCTACTTCGTAAGTATCCATATAGAGGCACACTAGTAAAAGTAAATAAAGCCAAGTTAATTGCATTTTAAAATGGTGTGATTACTAAATTATGCATGCGGAGCATCAAAATAAGTAAAATATAATGACTGGTTAATTACTAAAAATTAAAAATAGAAAAATTCTATAAATAGAATATAAATTAGCAAGCAATTAAAAAAGAGAATTCTTATCTAAGACTCGAACTTAGATACAAATATTAGAAGTATTCTGCTCTACCATTGAGCTAATAAGAATAATATTAATAGTGATTGTGTGTATAAGTAATTATGTATATAAGTAATTGTGTATATAAGTAATGGTGTATATAAGTAATTGCGTGTATAAGTAATTGTGTATATAAATAATTGCGTATATAGGTAAATTAAGTAGTGGTATACGATTAAATTGTTTTGCTAATACAAATTACTGATAGTTATTGCCTACGAAGCATTAGTAGTGATGCTTACGAAGTAGCACTACTACGTAAGCATCCACACCACACGGTACTGCTGCGCAGCAGCACCTATTAAATTTTTGTTAACACAACACGATATTTTGTTAGTATTAGTCTTTTTATTTTAGAAAACACAATCAATGTAGCGGGTGTTGCGCTTGTAAGGGATGCAACAAATGTAGCGCATGCAGCATATGCAGCAGATGCAGTAAGTATAGCGCATCTTGACCTGTCGGTGCATGCAACATGCTGCATGCAGGAAAAACAAAATAAAATTTGCGACTAATAATCTATATAATTATTGTTCTCGTAATCATGATACAAATTTTTCTATGGAAACAGACTCTATAACAATAGGCATAGAACTATGTAATATACCACAGATCTCCGAGCATTGTCCATAAAAAGTTCCTTCTCTACTGATAATAACAGATGTTTGGTTTAATCGCCCAGGATAAGCATCACACTTTAGACCTAATGCAGGACAAGCTAAAGAATGTATAACATCAGCCCCTGTAACAATAATCCTTATATGAGTATGTTCTGGTAAAATAAGTCTATTATCTACCTCCAACATTCTAAGCGTACCATCTTCTAAATCAGATTCAGGTATTAAGTACGAATCGAACTCAATAAACTCATCATCACTGTTTAAAAAGTCAGGATACTGATAACTTCAATATCATTGATGTCCTTCTGCTAATATAGCCATAGCTGGATCAATTACTTCATCCATTAGATATAATAACTTAAAAGACGGGAAAGCGATTAAAATTAATATTAAAGCAGGAGTAATAGTTCAGATCAATTCAATCAATGTACCATGACTTGAATATTTATATGAGATAGGTGATTCTCTAGTAGTATATTTTCTAACTATGATTATTAATAATCATCCTACTCCAAACAGTATTATCACTAAATAAAATAGTATATTATTATGTAATTCTACTAAAGCTTCCATTTGCGGAGATGCACTATCTTGAAAATATAAACCTCAAGGTCTAGGTGCATCATTATGCACATTATTACCTAAACCAGTAGCCTGAGTTAAACTATCTGTAATGCCATCATGAACAACACGAACATTTACCATAGAATTTGCATCAGCAACAACACCTAAACCCTCTTCAACACGAGAATCTGGGTAAGCACCAGCGATGACTTGTGCATCAACATCTTGGTGTTCAGCCACTCTACCAAAAGTTCTAACCCCATCTTTATCTCTTAGAGTTATCCCTGATTCGGTATCTATAACCACACGAGATCCCCTTGCATCCGTAACTCTTATAATACGTTTAAGTATTCGTTCAGGCATACTTGCGATATCGTTGGGCGTACTAGCGGGATTATTACCACCACTACCACCACTACCACCAATACCGCCACTACCGTATAGGCCGGGCCTTGCTGATCGAGCTCTAGCACTTACTATGTTTGATAAATTTGGGACACCAGAGGAGTGAATTATAATTAAATCACGCGGCAACTGGCTTCTGATATCATCTGATTCCATAATATCATCTGATTCCAGATATAGTTCAGTCAATGTATTTTCAACTAAACTAACTAATGGTACTATAATTAAAAAATATGCAAAGTAAACAACTGTAGATATTTGTCCAAATTCTATAAATGGGGATTCTACGTGTTTAGCGCCTAGTTCCATCAATATTAAAAAATTACCTACAAATAAAAAAAAAACTACCTTACTTAAAGGTTTAAATTGTATACCCCTAGATCTAGAAAGATCAGTAAAGGGCATAATTAGTAATATTAATATAGCAGAAAACATAGCAATTACACCTAATAGTTTATTAGGTATAGATCTAAGTATAGCATAAAATGGTAAAAGATCAATTTTATTTTAACATGCGATTTAATCTTTAAAATATAAGCTTAAAAAAGAATCAAACCGTTAGTGTGAGCTTTATAACCCTAATTTATATAACATTTTATTAACAAAATATGGACTAGTTAATGATCTTAAATTATCCATACTTTATTTGAAAATATAAATACGGGATTTATTATCTCTGTTATAATGTATTGAACATCTTAAGTTAAATTTATCTTGTAAAACAAACATAAGTTTATCTACATCTTCATTAGAGAAAGCATAAACACTCAAATGCAAACCGAGCCCGTGTTGGCTTCCGTCATCCATTGTTCAAAAAGCTAGCCCTCTAGGTGTTAGTAATTCATAAATATTATCAGGAATCCTTTTTACATTTGATGGATAAAACATTTCTCTATATACATTAAAACAGGGAAGTTGCATAGTTGTAAAAGAGATAGCACTATATGTATTTTTAGTTCTATTATCTATGACTATTCTAGATTGAGGTGTATAACCATTAACACAAAAAGGCTTAAAAAAGCTAAATACATAATTAAAGTACTCCTTATGTTCTATGCTAGATTGAGCATACACCAATCTAGAGTTACCAGTAGAGGATCTTTTTACTATGTGGGCATCTACGAATATAATACCAATTAATATATCTTTTATTTCTTGAGGTAGTGTTATCAAAGCTCTATCAGCTGAAGATAAGCGTGTAATACCTTTTGTGGATCGAGCTGCATACAATGCACCACTAGATGATAAAAGAATATTAAAAGAATCATGTTAATTTTATATATACAACATATATGTATATTTATTGTATTACTACAATATTTGGACTATCTCTTCATTTTTAAGAGCCGGCTCATAAAAAGTCTCGCGTATAGTCTCTGAGGAACCTAGTAGGATAATGGCATAAAATGTTAACACAAATAAGCCAGTATATCCGTTGGTTTCCTGCTGATATTCCTAACCATAATTATATCACGCTGATTGCTCTGCTTACGAAGTTAAGCAAAAGGTAAATATAAGTTTAGGATTTTCCAGCAAACAGCGAGATTAAGTGACATCTTTTATTTATCACTCAGGTACTATGGCAGGAGGAGTTTGCATTGCATTAGCCATCACATAATTTTCACTGTCTCCTAATTTATTAGGCATAAAAAATACAAAAACAGATAACACTAATATAAAGATAAATATGGTAATTAAATCTTTAAAAACAAAATAAGGGGCGAATGGTAATCTATCACAATTAGCTGAAGCACCCAAAGGATTACCTGAACCTGCTTTCTCATGCAGTACAATCATATGCATTAAAACTAAAGCAGCTAATATAAAAGGTAAAACAAAATGTAAGGCAAAAAATCTATTTAATGTAGCATTATTTACACTGAAACCACCTCAGATAAACTCAACTATATCTTGTCCAACTCATGGTATGGCGCTCATAAGACTAGTTATAACTGTTGCGCCTCATAAACTCATTTGACCATATGGTAAAACATACAAGTATACTTAATATAAACTGTAAGTTATTTATGAAAAGCTAGAATAACTTTGAATTCGTATATTCTATTAGTCTATGACAACTAAATACTCCGACTGTGCATTAAGCATCATTTCAGACACCCATCAGTGACCCAGTCTGTCGCGGTCATTATAATAACCGACGATCTTTGACATAATAATATAGCCGACTATATAGTTAACTTTACACTATATACCAATATTAAAAGTTATTTGATCGTACCACTAATATTGCCTAAGAAATAAATATATCTCTTAAATAACCTTGTCAGGCTATTCCACTTTAATTTTTATTTTTTTTATAAAATTGCATAAAAATTTGTACTCATGGGACTATGGTTTAAATTAAACAACTATTGAACAAACAACAATTAAATTTGTAGCAAAAGAGCAATTAAATAAACAATATAGGTTAAGATGTAATTTTACTTTGTTATATATTTAACAATTCAGCGTTTTTTTAGTATTTTTTTAGGTGTGTTCAGAGCTCTTCATATAGTTTTTACACTACACCTTAATGATTCAGCTACTGCCGTAATACTAGGGTATTCACCATATACCGTTCTATCTAAATTTAACAGTATTATGGGTTTAGAATTTTTTGCCATGTGAGCTAAGCTTTCTTTGGAGTATACAGGCTTTTTACGTGTTAAAGCAGCTGCTTTAATATTTGCCTTGTGTACCTCACTCATTACATTACTTTTATTTAAACTACCTATTTTTAAACGGCGTTCTGAGCTATAGTTTTCTACCATTTTTATTCTCGTTATTTCAGAGTGTTTATAGCCAAAAGTGTTTCCAGCTTCAGTCACTATATTATAATCAGGTAATAAAGATTTCAAATAATAATCCTCTAAGTCTAGCAGTTCTTTATTATTTTCTTTAGTAACAACTTTGGGGAAGATATGTAATATCATAAAAGCAAAATTGTCTATCCCATACTTTTTTACTGCAGCTTTTACTATTTTGCTACCAATAAAATTAAATAAATGCTTACGGAACCTAGCATTGAATTTATTTGTGGAAGCGGATCCTACGTAACAGCTTAAATTAATTTTATTTAAAATTAAATATACACCGGCTTTGTTTCTAGTTTCGTTTAACACTTTATTTTGAGTTGACTTTTCATTTAAACTTTCATAAATGTGTACAGGTTTAAGGTTGTTTCCACTTAGAAAATCTGTAACATCTTTAGAATACTTTTGTAAAGTATTCTCATTACCTAATTCTTTTTTTTGGATTATACTTAATGATCTAGAAGAAGTAGAAAAATGTTTTACACCGCCTTTACCATAAAAGGATGTAGCCGACATAGTGCTTAATTTTTTGCTTGTAGAGACAAAGCCTAAGCAAAACATGACTTGTTTAGAATTTACTTTATTTCATTGTTTTTTATTGTTGTTTTTTATATTGTTTAATTTATACCATTTTGGGCTATTTAAAAAACCCAGGAATGCTGTAGCCATCATTAAAATAAATATAACTGTACCTATAGTTCAAACTAATGTTCTAGGAGCTTTATATGATCCATAGTATAATCCTCTCCCTATGTGAAAATAAACTGTAAAGAAGAATGCAGAAGCTGTGTTTGAATGTAAATATCGTATCAATCATCCATTGTTAACATCACGCATAATATGTTCTACTGAATCAAATGCTTCTAAAACATTAGAATTGTAATGCATTGCTAATGTTACTCCTGTAATTATTTGTATTATTAAACAAAAGGCTAATAAAGAACCAAAGTTTCATAAAAAACTTAAATTAGATGGTTGCGATGAATCTATTAAATATGAATTAACCAACTTTAATAAAGGATGACTCTTGAATATTCTCATTTTTATCACATATGTGTTATAACTTTATTTATAAAAATTAATGTGCCTACAAAACAAATAATGTTATGGTAGGCTTTATGATTTTTTGCGAATTATATATTAAAACCCTATCTCTTATATATATATGTAATTCGCAATCTGTTTTATAAATATAATAGTAAATATTTTCATATCTATATGCTTGTAATGTGATTGCTTACGAAGTAGCGCAACATAATATCGTAAGCATCCACAACATTTATTTATATTTATTTTTCGTTACTTAATTTATGATATTTATTATATTTCCATAATACTAACGAAGTTATGCAAAAAAATTCATAAATCGTGAATTATATATAATATACTTAACCGTTTTTAAATCAGTTTTTGTTTTATGTGAGTTGTTTATGTCACATATCCGGCTTTTACAAGACGGCTCAGACTATTTCATCATTTTTAATTACTTTCTATATTTAACGCAAGGCAACATACGCATAAATGGCACACTTGTATGTGTAGACTAGAATGCAAACATTACTCTTATTTTTATTTGTTTCGCTACTTCGTAAGCACTAAAATAAATAAAAGTCATATAATAAAGTATTAGTAAATACGAAAAACATAACGTAGTAAGACATCAATCCATAAATATATTATTAGGTATAAATATATGTATTTATAAACAAGATAAACATAAACAACATATGATTATAAATTGAATAAATCTAAAAAAGATATATTGATATAAATAATAAATATAAATGTCTAGGTAAAAAACTACTGATTCATACCTTAATACCATAAGACCCAATACGTATGTAAGATTCTGATTTGGTATGCTGCAGGTTAGATTTTGCAAAACCTCTTAAAGTAACCGAAGATAAGCCTTTGTAAGAAGAATCCATATCTTTTATATTACCCGTATATCTAAGTTTAAAAACAGATTTAGCAGCAGTATTACGTTTAGTCAATCTTCCTGCTGCCTCAATTCTTATACCAGTTACATCCACGTTTTTTATATTTTTAAACACTTTTTTTTGTCTATCATGTGTATAATCAGAAGATGTTAAGTTTAAAAATGTAGGTGCATAAGCTGCTTGTTTTTGGTTTTCAATAAACATACCATTGCATGTATTGCAAACGTCATTTACGTGTTTAGATATTTTATAATTTTTAAATATATCAATATCCCGGCCGGTATATACTATTGATAATAATGAATCTACTCCATCCATATTTTTTGCCTGCGTAGCATGAACAGGTAAAAGGTCATTATTACTATTAATATTTAAGCTTTGATTGTTATTTGTAGTATTTTTCAAAATTTCACTATTATCACTAAATAGTAATTGTAAATCCTTCTTGTTATTACTTGTGTTTAAGTTAAAAGCCTCATTATTAGTAAAGCTGTTTGCTTTTAAGTTTTGTAGTCTCTTTTCTCGAGTATATATATCATTATATACTGCTAATTTATCCATATCTGGTACTGTAAATAATCATAAAGATTTATCTAATACCTTAATTATATTATTTTTTCTATTTTTTAACTTTGTCATTAATGTTTCTGAAAAAATATAACTATTAAGATATATATACTTAAGATCAACAATATTAAACTGAATATTTTTATTGTAAATTTTTTGTACCAGGTTTACCAAAGGTAAAATAAACCTTTGGTCAAATTTAGACTTATTAAATTGTATTAATTGCCTTATGTAAATAGATAGTATTTCTTCGCGTAAAGATTTAGCAGCATAGTTCTTGTAAAAAGAATAAAAATTTTCATTATATATATACTTACCATATGATGTCTCAGGACTATGTACGTGTGCAAAATTATTGGCAGTATTCGCATGTGCAATAGCATACATATTTCTTGATATGTTACTTTTTTGCTGTTCTATTTTGGAGTCAAAAAGCAAGATATCAAAACTTTTATCTTTAATTGTTTTTAATTTAATGTTAGAAGGTCAATCTTCCTTATTTACAAAATCAGGAGCCGTGTTAGATTTTAAAATATTTTCTTTTATAAAATTGGGTAAAAAAGTATCCATTACATCTAAAGAAGCAATCTTTTTTAGTTTATTAAAATAATATATTTTTTGTCTATTGTAAGTATGTATGGTGATAATTATTTGGTCATTAGTATGTTTCAATTGTGGTTTGCTAGTTAATATCTTGTTGATAGATAGCCTTCTAGCTTTAATACGCAAACGACGAGATTTAATACTTTTTTCTAATTTACGGCTATAAAAATTAAAATAACTTTTTACTATTTTAAGTAGAATCTTATTGAGACTAGGTAAAACTTTAAGCAAATTTATATTAAATGTATAGATACTATTGTACCATTCATCACTCAAAGGAGAAAAATGTCGTGGTTTACCTATGTAGTTATTCGCCTTCATCTCTGTTTGCGGCTCCGCAGGAGCCAACCTTTTTAATAATTTATGATTTTTTGATGCTTGCTGATCTAACTTTTTGTATGCATCAGTACTATACTGTAATTTATTATTTAGTAATTGGCGTGTATTTTTACTTACCATACTTCTGTCGCTGTGAAACAATAGCGGTTTTTTTGCTACTACTACGTTGAAATGCATCGTAACATAACACATATTACTCTTAAAATTATTGTAATTATAAATCTTGTTATTTCTACTAATATATATATTGTTTACATTTTTTAAAAGATTATCGCTATCACTATTTTTGTATTTATTTTGCAAAGGATTGTTGTTGTACTTATTTTTATTTTTATTTATATTATATAATAACACGTATACTAATATATAAAATAGTTAATATATAATATTAAAAAGGACATGATTAGCCGTTTAGCTTTACTTATGTATTATATAGCTTTAGATGTATATAATATACTGCCCTGGAATTATCCTTTAAGATTTTCTTATCGGTATTACATAACATACATACTGTAAGGTATGCATACTATAAGTTATACATGCTATAAACAATGTTATTGCTACTTATATTGTTGTTGTTGAAAGCCGTACCTAAAATTTTTGCCGCTTGTACAATTATAACACTAGTAATAAGTATATGAAGAGACACGTACACATGTGTTAATATTTAACACATTACAGTATATTAATTATTGTAAAAAACAGATAATATACATGTTAACTATTGCTTGCTATTATATTTTATATAATATGTGTAACACTACCTAATAAAATAGGCTACCGTTTAAAACTTAGAGGATAAAATAGGCAGTCATAGATATATTATATAAATAAAAGAAAATATTTAACCAGCAATTTTTGTATAAGCAGGTTTGGATGTTTTACTAGATAGTAAGATGCAGTCTTGACTTCAAGAGATTAACCTCGTAATTATGCTTAACAAACTAAAATATCAGAAGCTAAACATACCTAACTTCGTAAAAAAAATGATGTTTATCTTTTGCTGTAATGCCTCAATGACCTGATAGCATAGACTCATAAACATATACATATACACTGAGACATTACATAAGTTAAGCTAACACAATAAAGCTTAAAATTATAATAGGAAACAAACCTAAATCTTGCATTTGCAGTATAAAATATAAGCTGCAATCAATTTTAATCTAAGGTTAGCGCTTATACAGATTAATCTTGCATAATTCAATAAAAATATAATTCATTTTCTATTTATAAGTAATATTTATGTATATAGATAATAAATCGTATAATATATAAGTCATATGGTTAATAAAAATATAATTAAATTTAATGGTATATTACACACTATAAAGCAAGTATTGTATAATATAGTAAGTACGAAACACGAGGAAATATAAAAGTGTAACATCAGAACTACGTACTATCAGTAAATAAAATACTTACGATTAGTAACTTAAGTGCTAATGTATAACATCTAAATAAGTAAATAATATAGAAATAAAATTTATATAAAGATAAGTATGCATTAAATAATAACATATGAGTATATAAGCAAAAGTATATGTTAAATAATGGTACATATATGTTAAATTTAGAAATTTGCTTTAATTTAAAATAAGCAGGGAAAGTAAATTAAAGCAGTTACAGAATAATGTAAACCATCCATTATGGGAGCAGGATATATACCTAAAACTAATGTAAATAAAACCAATGTAAATAAAATATAGAATTCACGTTTATTAAGATCGGGAACATTTACATTGAAAAATTTAGAATATGATCCAGCAAAAGCTATTCTGTTGAACATGTAGATGCTATAAGCAGCAGAAAATATAATAGATGAACTAGCTAAAACCCCCAAGATTGTAGACTTTTGAAACGCTCCATATAACGATAAAAATTCACCTACAAAATTTAAAGTAAGAGGAACACCACAGTTACCCAAACAAAGTATGAACAAAACAATAGAAAACAAGGGCATTACTTGGGCTATACCTCGGTAATAAGTTATAAGTCTAGTAGAAGATCTATCATATAAAACACCTCCTACACAAATAAATAAGCCAGAAGACACAAAACCATGAGCTAAACCCAATGTTATCCCTCCTTCTATACCTTGTATTGTATTACTAAAAACACCCATAAGGTAAACTGCAGCATGCGATACAGATGAATATGCTATAAGCTCTTTTACATCTATTGTTCTTAACGTACTTATACTAGCATATATAATAGTAATGACACCAATCAAATATATGAGATAAGTGTAATTTAAACAAGCTTTTGGTAATAAAGGTAATATTAATCTAAGTATACCATACAAGCTTAGTTTAAGAACTATTCCTGCTAATATTATACTACCACTTAATGGTGATTCAACATGAGCTTTTAACAGTCAAGTGTTTAAAAAAATAACTGGTGTTTTAACTGCAAAAGCTATAAAAATACCACAAAATAAGAAAAATTGAGTATAATAGTTTAAATTAGTTTTATATAAAGCATCAAAATCAGTGGTTCCTATTATGGAAGACATTGTAACTATAGATAATAATAAAAATAAAGAACCCAAAAGTGTGTATAAAAATAGGTAAAAACTAGCTCTTACCCTGTTGCTTGAACCAAAAGACCCTATCAGTATGAACAAAGGGGGTAATATGCTTTCAAAAAAAATGTAAAACAATAAAATGTCTAGTACTAAAAACACGCACAATAGTAGTGTTTCCAACAACAATATTGTTATAATAAATGATCTTAAGTTGTGGGATATAGATGTTCAATTTGATAACAATGCAATAGGCATTATTATTGTTGTTAACAAAACAAAATATATAGATAAACCATCTACACCTAAATAAAAACTGAAGGTATTTACTTCATGATATTCTTGTACAAATTGAAATTGATTATTAGTGAAATCAAAAAATGCAAATAACACTAAAGACACAAATAAGGCTAATATTGATGTTTTCAATGCTGCAGATTTAAGGGAGATGTTAGTTCATTTAGTTATATATTTAACAATTAGCACATTTGCAAACGCACTCCCGTGTGCTAGATAAGAATCCT